TTTACAAATTTTTTATTTTGGTCTTTCCTTTGGGTTTTAGGATGCTTTTTTTATAAATTAAATAAAACCTATTTATTCGGGTTTTTTAAAGTGTTTAAATCCATTGTCTATAGCTATATTCGCTTTGCACTTTTTTCTAATTATGCGTTATTCTCTTTAAAAAAAAGAACTCCAAAACGTATTTCTATCGTTATATAATCTAAATGACATGGTTCCAAAACAAACACAAACAATGGTTTTATTCTTTTCTAGAAAAAATAAAATCTTTATTTTGTTTTTTATTTTTTATCCATACCTTAATCATTTTTTTTTAGTTTTATTTTATGATCGATTTTATTACTGGGGCAGAAGGATTCGAACCTCCGAATGGCGGTACCAAAAACCGCAGTCTTACCACTTGACGATACCCCATAAAAAGCTTATCTAAATTTATTATATAAAAATTTTTATTTAATGCAATTAAAAGAAGTTTATCTAAATCTATTATATAAAAATTTTTATTTAATGCAATTAAAAAATTTTTATATAATAGATTTTCAATTCAATCATTTCCGATAAAATGTCAAAAGTTTTACAAATTTTTTATTTTGTTCTTTCCAGATAATTAACTACTTTTTAATTAATCAATAAATAATTAAAAACCTTTAATTACGAAGTTCTAAACCCATAGCAGCTAAAGCTTTTTCAACATCTTTTAAACTTCGTTGACCAAAATTTTTTATTTCTAATAATTCAGTTTTTGGTTTTGAAATTAAATCATTAATAATATGAATTCCAGCTTGTTTTAAAGCACTATATGGTCGTGCCGTTAAATCTAAATTTCCAATATCTAACTCTAAAAATTTCTTTTTAGAAAAACTTGACAATTTCGACTTTAATGCTTTTTCATTTATTGTATTACTATTATTAACAGTATTAGCTTCACTTTCAAGTTGAGAATTTTGATTGATTTTTTGATTTGAAACCTGTTTTTCGGTAATAGACAATGATATTCGTTTTTGTTGTTTTTGCTTAATGTCAAAAATTGATGGGTTTAAAAAATTCTGAGTCCCGTTTAAAAATGTTGTTTTACCATCACTAAACGGTGATGGTAAAGTGAGTGCATTTTGATTTGATTTTTGTTCAGCAATTTGAAAAACACTTGTTCGCATTTGTTGTAATGGTAAAAAAAGTTGAATTAAAGCTTTTGCTGCTTTATGAATCGCATGGCGAGGATGAACACTTCCATTAGTCCAAATCTCTAATAAAATAGTTTCTTTTATTAATGTGTTGCCTGTATCTGAATTGATTAAATAATTCACTCGAGTCACTGGCATAAAAATTGCATCTATTGGAAAATAACCAATTTTTAGACTTCGATTTGACTCAGTTTCAGTTAAAAAAGCTGAATTTTTTATTTCGTTTAATGTTGAAAAAGATTTTTTATTATTTAGATTTTTTTGAGTATTCTTTAATCCATTTTCTGTTAAAAAAGCGTTTTGAAAATTCAGTTGGTTTTTCAAAGAATTTTTTTTTTCTAAATTTTTAGTTTTTAACAAATTCTCTTGTCCTACATTTTTTGTTAGTTTTCGTTCATTTTTCCATTTTTGATATAAATTGGTTTTATTTAGTTTAATATCTAGCGATGGTTGTTGATAAGTCTGATTTTCTTGTTCTGTTAGAGTGCTTCGCTCAGATTGGTTCTGAGATTTATTTTTTTTATTTTTTTTATTTACATCATCAAGTTCTTGTGTCAATTGTAATTGAGACTCTAAATCATTATCAGAATGAAAATAAGGTTGATTTTGTTTTAATAAAGTCACTAGTTCTGAAAAATCGGTGTGACTGGGTGTATGCGTCAAATGATTTTTTCCACAGCTAACTAAAAATTTCATAGTTAATGACCCTTTTTCTGTTAACGTAGCTATGTATTGATCAGGATCGATTGAATAAATAAAAAAGGGAAGTTTTAAATCGCGTGCTCTAATAATACCCGGTCCTTTAACATTTAAAACGCCAACTTGTGGTGTGAAAACATCAAAATCAGATGTTAATACAAGTTGTTTTAAATTTAATAAAATATCTAAAATAGATTCTCGCACGCCAGGAAGGGTTTCATATTCATGAGAAGCACCTTTAATTTCAACTAATGTTAAGGCAACTCCTGGTAATTGTGAAAGAAGGGAGCGACGTAAAGCATTGGCCACTGTTAAACCTTGTCCTGGGGCAAAAGGACCAATTTCAAACCTACCATAAAATTTCGTAGGGTGCTCGACTTGTGAATCAATACAAGATAAGAAAGTGTAATTCATAAGTGATTTTTAAATAACAATTATTATAATAAAAATTTTTTAAAATAAATTTAGTTTTTATTTTTTATCCATTTTACAAGATTAAAGAAAAAATTTATACTTAAAAAATTTTTTGATTCCATTAAAAAATAAAAAAATATAAATTTTTATACAATAACTTGCAAAAAATCTTTTTTTTTAATTGAAAACAGATTTTTTAGTAAAAAGTCAAAAAACAAGCAGGGTAAAAACCTTTAATTTTTATTTTGTTTTTCCAAAGTTCGATTTCAAACTTTTCGATTGAAATCGAACTTCAATTTGCTAAATTTCTTTCTTTAACAGTGTTTTTTATATCTAGCTTACTTTTTAATACTAGATATAAAAAACAAAAAATATTTTGTTACATCTTAAACGCGACGTTTTTTTGGTGGACGACATCCATTATGAGGAATAGATGTAATGTCGCGAATTAATGTAATTTGTAAACCTGAATCGATTAAACCACGAATAGCTGTTTCACGACCAGGCCCTGCTCCTTTTACCATAACTTTAGCTTGTTTTAATCCTTGATCCATTGATTGACGCGCGGCAGTTTCAGCAGCTGTTTTAGCTGCAAATGGTGTTGATTTACGAGCACCTTTGAAACCACACCCACCTGCAGAAGACCAAGAAATAACTTCACCTTTTAAGTTTGTAATGGTAACAATAGTATTATTAAACGTTGATTGAATATGCACAACTCCTTTTGGAAGTTTTGCAGTTTTAATCTTTTTTGTTGTTTTTCGAATTTGTTTTGGCATAATTTTTAAGAATCCTTTAAAAAAAAATTAATAACATTTATCCTTGACGCTGTTTGTGTTTAGGGTTAGAACAAATAATTAAAATTTTACGTTGACGTCTAATTAAACGACATTTTTCACACATTTTACGAACAGATGGACGGACTTTCATAATTGATTGACTTCTTTAATAAAATAATTTTTTATAAAAATAACAATTTTTATAAAAATGTTAATCTAAAAATTAAAGTGATAAATTTCACATTAATCAGTTGAATTGATTTTAAGATGACGACTAGGAACTAAAAAATTTTATAAATTTTTTATTTTGTTCTTTCCAAATCTTTTGGATTATTTTGTTTTAATCGAAAAATAATTCGTCCTCGGGTTAAATCATACGGACTTAGTTCAACAACAACTAAGTCTCCTAATAATATTCGAATAAAATTACGTCGTATTTTCCCAGAAATATGAGCAATAACTTGAAACCCATTTTCAAGTTTAACACGAAACATCCCGTTTGATAAACACTGGGTCACAACACCTTGCATTTCAATAAGATTATCTTTTTCTTGACTCAAAATATTACCAAATTGAACATAATAATTCACCCCCGATTTTTGTTAAACGGGCTTCACGATCTGTCATCAGACCTTTTGATGTTGAAACAATAACAACACCCATGCCGTTTAAAACACGCGGAATTTCTTTATAACTTGAATAAATACGAAGCCCTGGAGAACTTAATCTTTTTAAATTAGTAATACAAGGCTTTTTCAAATTATCTAAATATTTTAACGTTAATTGAAGTTTTTCCGCAGATTTTTCTGGAATTAAAAAATCTTCAATATAACCTTCTTTTTTTAAAATTTCACTAATTCGTTGATTTGTTTTTGTATTTAATACAAAAACAGTTTCGTGTTTTGCTAAATTCGCATTACGAATACGTGTTAACATATCACTAATGGTATCATTAACCATAAATATTCCTTCTTTAATAATTTTTGATTAAAAATTTTATAATTTAATTTGATTATATCAATTCAAAACTAGCAAAAAAAATAAAAATAGCTACTAGTGAAAAAAAAATAACTCAATTAACGAGATTCAAAACTCGAATGGGAAAGAACAAAATAAAAAAATTTTACAAATTTTGATTTTTTATCCAAAACCCAATTATTTATTTAATCACTATTAATTGATTACTAAAACTTTTTTATTTAAATGGCATACCGAATTCTTTTAAAAGAGAAAAGCCGACCGTATCATTTTTTGCTGTGGTAATAATTGAAATATCCATTCCGCGAACTTGATCAATTTTATCATAATCAATTTCAGGAAACATTAATTGTTCTTCTAAGCCTAAGCTATAATTTCCTGATCCATCAAAACTTTTTGAGCTAATGCCTTGAAAATCACGAATACGTGGAAGCGCTAAATTAATTAAACGATCTAAAAATGCATACATTCTATCACCACGTAATGTTACAGAAACACCTACTGGCGTTTTTTCACGTAATTTAAACGCAGCAATTGCTTTTTTTGAACGTGTTAATACACTTTTTTGACCAGCGATAACACTTAGTTCATTTAATGAAGCTTCTAAAATTTTTGAGTTTTGAGAAGCATCGCCTAATCCACGATTGATAACAATTTTTTCAATCATAGGTGCTTGATGTTTGTTTTTTAACTCATTTTCTTTAATTAATTTTGGTGCAATTGTTTCTTTATATAAAGTTTTTAAACGTTCAGTCATATAAGAAATTGGGTTATCTACCCAGTTGAATTGAAAACTTATTCACTATTCTTTTGTAATTCTAATTTAATTAAAATGAACAAAATAAAAAAAACTTTTTATTTATTAGCTCACTTATTTTAAAATGAATGAAAAAAATTATATAAAACTTTTGATTTATATTTTTTGGATTTTTATTTAGTTTAATTAAATAACGTGACGAAAAATAGTTTAAATAAAAAACAAAATAAAAAACAAAATAAAAAACAAACTAAACATAAATAGTTTTTTTTTATCCCATCATTTTATTATTGAAATTTAACTATTTTTGGTTCTAAAATAAAATAGAAAATTTAGTATTGGAAATAAAAATAAAGCTCAAAGTCAAACTTTGGAAAGAACAAAATAAAAAATTTAAAATTTTTTCTATTTTGTTTAGCAAGGTGAAAGTGGTTAACCTATTTCTTTCTATTTTTATGATCATTTTTAATTTTGGGCTTAATCATTTTTTATTTCAATTTGTAAAAATTTAATATTTATGTTAATGGATAAGAAATAAAAAATTTGAAAAATTTTTTATTTTGTTCGTCCCATTTTTTTGTTTTTATAATACTTCGGGTGCTAGTGAAACAATTTTTGTGAATTCGCGCTCTCTTAATTCACGTGCAACGGGTCCAAAAACACGCGTTCCACGAGGATTATCATCTTTATTTAAAATAACGGCTGCATTTTCATCAAATCGAATATATGTTCCGTTTTCACGTTGAACTCCTTTTGCAGTTCGTACAACAACAGCACGTACTTTATCCGATTTTTTTAATGGCATATTCGGAGTTGCTTGTTTAACAACAGCAATAATAATATCTCCAATATTAGCACTTTGTTTATAACTACCGCCTAAAACTCGAATACACATTAGTTTTTTCGCACCGCTGTTATCAGCTACATTTAAAATTGTTTGAGGTCTAATCATAATGGTTAATAGTAAAAATTAAAAAATTATTTTATTACAACTTGTGTCTTAACAGGCATTTTGTTGCCAGCGATACGAAGAGCGTGGCGAGCAACGGGCTCAGTTACACCAGTAATTTCATATAACATTTTTCCTGGTTTAACAACAGCAACCCAATACTCAGGTGTTCCTTTACCTGAACCCATACGACTTTCAGCAGCACGCATAGTGACAGGTTTATCTGGAAAAATTCGAATCCATAATTTACCATTACGACGAACATAACGTGTTAAAACACGACGACCTGATTCAATTTGACGCGATTTAATCCATCCTGGTTCTAGTGCCTGTAAACCGAAATCTCCATAAGCAATTTGATTACCACGACTCGCTTTACCTTTCATTCTTCCGCGATGATGTCTACGAAACTTTGTTCTTTTTGGACTTAACATAAATTATATTACCTTATTTAAAAAATTTTTCTTTTTTTATAAATTTTAACGAATTGAATTTGAAAAATCGGCATCAATGGAGAAAAATAAAAATAAACTGTTTAGTTTATTTTTATTTTGTTTTTTTCCAATTTCTTAAAAAAAAATGGAGGGGGGGGGGGGGAGGGGAGCTGACGTCCATTTTTTATTTAAAATAAAATGAGTCAAATTTTTTAACTGAATAACAAATAAAAAAAACTTTTTTACTTTAGTTGGTGAGAAAGCTAAGGCCATTTTAAAAGTTTTTTAATTTTTTAAAAAATATTTTTAAAAAAGATTGAACTTTGATAGCAAAGTTTATAGTTAAGAAAACTAAATCCTTTTAAAAATATCTCATCTTCGTTTGTTTAATTTCAATTTTTATTTAGTAAAACAGATAAAAAATTTTTTCTTCTATTTTAAATTAATTTGTTTTTTCTCCTTTAAATGTCCAAACTTTAATTCCTAAGATACCATAAATTGTTTTAGCTGTTTTATAAGAATAGTCAATATCTGCTCGTAAAGTTTGTAACGGTACACGTCCTTTACGAACCCATTCTGTTCGTGCAATTTCTGCCCCATTTAAACGACCAGAAATTTGAATTTTTACACCTTCTAATTTAGCTAAACGAATGCGCTCTAATGACTTTTTCAATGCTGCTCTAAAAGGTACACGTTGCTCTAATTGTTGAATTAAATAATCAGCAATGACTGCCGCCGCTGAATAAGGATTTTGAACTTTTAAAACATTTAAAATCAAACGAATTTTAGGAAGATTTTGTTTTGTGCGTTCTTTCTGGCAAATACTTTCTAATGAATTTTTTAATTCTGTGATGTTATCTTTTGTACGACCAATAATTTTACCTGGAACAGCTGTATGAATTGAAATTTCAACAATATCTAATGATTCTTTTGTTTCAATATCTTGAGTTGTTTGACGACGATTAATAATAATGTCAACAATATTGGCGGTTGAATATTTTTCTAAAATAAGTTGGCGTAATTTCTGATCTTCAAGAATTAATCTTGGGTAATCTGCTGAATTAGCAAACCATTTTGATCGATGTTCTTGTGTAACACCAATTCTCAAACCTAGTGGATGAATCTTTTGACCCATAATAAAAATCCTTCATTTTATAATTTTATAGCAATAAACCATATTTCTTTTAACTTTTTATTTTTAATAATTAAATCAAAATTAACGTAGTTAATTTAATAAAAAGTTAAACAAAGCGAAAATTTTTTAACGTCGTGACTTTTTATCTTTTTTAATATGTCCTTTAAAAGTGCGTGTTAAAGCAAATTCTCCTAATTTATGCCCAACCATTTGATCGGTAATAAAAACGGGAATATGTTCACGACCGTTATGAACAGCAATAGTATGACCAATCATAATTGGTACAATAGTAGATGAACGTGACCAAGTTTGAATCACTTTTTTGTCAGCTTGTTCGTTTAATTTTTGAACTTTTTTTAATAAATGATCTGCGACAAAAGGTCCTTTCTTTAATGAACGTGACATAGATTATTCCTTCTTATAGAAATACATTATTTAAATGATTTACGACGTTTAATAATAAACTTATTACTATATTTTTTATTTTGACGAGTACGTTGCCCTAAAGCAGGACGTCCCCATAAACTAACTGGACGAGCACGGCCAATAGGTGAACGCCCTTCTCCACCACCATGTGGGTGGTCACACGGGTTCATAACAACCCCTCGAACTTTTGGTCGACGACCTAACCAACGCATACGACCAGCTTTACCAATTCTTAAATTACTAGCTTCAACATTTCCTACTTGACCGATTGTTGCCCAACAATTTTGTGAAATTAAACGAACTTCACCTGATGGTAAGCGTAACGTAACATATTCACCTTCTTTAGCAACAATCTGAGCACCGGATCCAGCTGCACGAGCTAATTGACCCCCGGCTCCTGGTCGTAGTTCAACGTTATGAACTTCTGTTCCTAAAGGAATTGCTTTAAGGGGTAAACAATTCCCAATTAAAATAGGAGCATCAGGAGCTGTTAAAATTGTTTCACCTACTTTTAAACCACGTGGATGAAGAATATAAGCTTTTGAACCATCTTGATGAGAAATTAAAGCAATGCGAGCATTACGGTTCGGATCGTATTCAATCGAAATAATTTTCCCAGTCATACCGATTTTTTGACGTTTAAAATCAATTTGACGATATAAACGTTTATGACCACCCCCACGGTGACGGCTTGTAATAATTCCACGGTTGTTACGACCATTTGAACGGAAAACCCAAGAAGTTAATGATTTTTCTGGTTTTGTTTTTGTAATTTCACTAAAATCTGAAACAGATCTATTACGTGTACTTGCTGTATAAGGCTTATAAAGACGAATGCCCATAATTTTTAACCTCGCTAATTTAATAATATATATAAAGATTTAAATAACATTAACAACTTTATGTTTATCATTGATTCATACCTTAAAGTTTTTGAAGGTATGAATGACTTTGTTATTTAAAATTCTTTTAGTTTTTTATTTATTTTTCTAAAATAAATAGGGTAGCTTGACTACTTTTGTTTTTAAATAGAAAGCATTTAAAAAAATTTTTTAAATTGGATAAAACTTTCGGAGAAAACGAACAAACTAAAAATTTAAATCATTTTTAGTTTGTTTCTTATTCTTCTTCAAAAATTGGAATTTTTTGATCTGGTTTAATTGTAAGAATAACACGTTTATAGCGTGTTTTATATCCTTGTTGTAAACCTAAACGTTTTTTCTTTGTTGGTGGTAAATGTGTATTAACAGAAATAACATTTACATTAAATAAACTTTCAAATACTTTTCGAATTTGGGGTTTTGTTAATCTTGCATCAACATCAAAAGTGTATTGATTTTTTTCAATTAATCGACAAGATTTTTCTGTAATAACGGGATATTTAACTAGATCAAACATAGTTTGTGATAAATTTAATAGATTTTTTTATAGTCAAATTTTATTAGAATTCAATCAAAATTTAATTTTTATGAACAGTGAATAAAAAAATAACAATTTTTTAGAAATAGGAAAGAACAAAAGAAAAATAAACTTTGACCTTTGTGTTTCTTTTTTATCCAGTATAAAAATCTTATTTTTACAATTGAAAACAATTGAAAAGAACAAAATAAAAACAAAATCTTTCTTTTGTTTTTTATACAATTTGTAAAATTTTTTATTTTGTTAAAAAAATTAAATTTTAAAGACTATTTAGTATAAAAAATAATGACCTTTCGCGTTTTAATTGCATAGCTACAAACGCGAAGGGGTTAAAATTTTTTAAAAATTTTTCCAAAAACAAACTTTTTATTAGTTTTAAAAACTATTTTATTTAATAAAATAAAAATAAAGAACAAAATAAAAACTAGTCTTTTATTAACCTAATAATAAAAAATATATTGTTTGGGATTATAATAATTATAAATGCATTACTTTTTTCTTTGTACTGCATAAAAAACAAAATAGTTTTTTATGGGATAAATAAAAACAAAATGTTAATAAAAAATAAAATTTTTAGCTTTTTCGTTTTATAATTTTAAATTTGAAAAAATCAAAGTTTTTTATTAGAATAAAAGTAATTAGATTTTTACATAATAATTTTTTTTAATCTGGGTAACTCACACCATCTTTAAAAAAATATAAAAAAACTCAACTAAATAGTTTTTATTGTTCTTTTTAAAACTGACTTTAATAAGATAGAAAATAAAATATTTAAAAATTTTTTTTATTTTGTTCTTTTCAATTTGTCTACTAAAATTAATAATTTTTTTTATTAATAGACCGAAAAGCTTTAATAAGTTTTAAATAAATTTAATGATTTAATCATTTTTTTAGAAGTTTAAAAACTTTTTAATTTTTAAACAAAAATATATTTTTTAGATAAAGAAATTTAAAACTATGACTGCATCAGTACAAACAAAAAATGTAGGCCGTATTACGCAAATTATTGGGCCGGTTATTGACGCGGCTTTTACTCCAGGTCAAATGCCAAATATTTATAATGCTCTTGTCATTAAAGGTGTTAATGAAGCAGGCCAGGAAGTTGCTGTAACTTGTGAGGTTCAACAATTATTAGGAGATCACTGTGTTCGTGCTGTAGCAATGAACGCGACTGATGGTTTAATGCGTGGTATGGACGTTGTAGATACTGGAAATCCATTAACTGTTCCAGTAGGAAAAGTTACATTAGGTCGTATCTTTAATGTTTTAGGTGAAACTGTTGATGGATTAGATGCTGTTAAAACAGAGGATGGTTTACCAATTCACCGAACAGCTCCAGCGTTCGTTGACTTAGATACAAAACTTGCTATTTTTGAAACAGGTATTAAAGTTGTAGACTTATTAGCTCCTTACCGTCGTGGTGGAAAAATTGGTTTATTTGGTGGTGCTGGTGTAGGTAAAACTGTTTTAATTATGGAATTAATTGTGCGACCTGTTTGGAATAAGTCATCTTCTTTTGCATAAAAGAAACGACGAAAATCCACATACTTATAAAAGTATGAACCTCCGATATATGGTGATGAAATCTACACCCGAATGACTAGGCATTCAGTTGCCATACCTTGATTACCCGATTTGCCACAGGGGAAGTTTAGCAAAGGTATGGAAAAGTTGGTATGATGACGCTAAGAGGGGTATATATCTCTACCTCAATGTATTTAAGTATCTATTTTCGAACCATGAGAATTTTATGCAAATAATATTCAGAAAAACAAATTTGTGACTTTAACGTTGAATGCTGATTATCATTCGACGCCTAAAATAAAACAAAGTCTAGGTATATTGTACACATCTAACCCAACAATATGTATCAGAGGAACAGTGAAAAGCTTATTTATTTCCCGAATCAGATAGCTCCTGAAGAAGGTAGGACGGCAAATCTTTATGATAAATAAGTGATAGACTTCTAGAAAAAGCCAATGCATTTTTGCACATAGCAGTGAAAATGATACGCTGACGTTTAGGAGGGCATAAGACATAAACTAACAAGTCAATATGAGCAAAAATTTAGCGTGGAAAGACGTCGATTGGAAATTAGTCCATAAACGACTTTCTAGACAACAAAGTAGAGTTTATAAAGCGAGCATAGAGATAAACACAGCCAAAGTTCACGCCTTACAGCGTAGAATCATTGGAAGTCTAGACGCAAAACTAATTGCAGTTAGACGTGTAACTACAGAGAATAAAGGACGTAACACCGCAGGTGTGGATGGACAAAAGGCTATTCCCAACGAAATGAAAATGAAATTAGCATCTAAATTGACTTTAGATGGAAAAGCAAAAGCTATACGAAGAGTCTACATTCCCAAACCGGGGAAAAGTGAATTCCGCCCCGTAGGCATCCCGACAATCGAAGATCGAGCAAAACAAATGCTGGCAAAACTTGCCTTGGAGCCAGAATGGGAGGCCATTTTTGAGCCAAATTCTTACGGATTTAGGCCAGGAAGGTCTTGTCATGATGCCATTGCTTCATTATTCCTTTCTTTAAGGGGTAAATCTCGATTTGTTCTTGACACGGACATTCAAAAATGCTTTGACCGGATTGACCATAAGAAACTACTGAAAAAGCTATCTACATTTGGTCAAATGGAAAACCAAATTGCAGCATGGCTAAAAGCAGATATTATGGTAGGTTACTTCGACAGACCGGACGAAATCTTCCAACCACTGGAAGGGGTACACCACAAGGGGGGGGGGGGGATCATTTATCCTCTACTAGCGAATATTGCACTGCATGGACTAGAAACATACCTAAAGGAATGGTATGCCACAAGCTGGTACCCATTTACAGGTCTAAGCCGAAAAATACCAATGAGAGACCGAAAGGCCTCGATCGGGTTCTCTAGATATGCAGACGACTTTGTAATCACTGCACCGGAAATTTCGGATATTAAACAAATCGAAAAACAAGTCGAGATCTGGTTAAGCGAAGAGGTGGGATTATCATTATCAAAGGCAAAAATAAGGATAATAAATTCAACAGAAGGTTTTAAGTTTTTAGGTTTTCAATTAATTTCAATTAAGAAATCGGGCCAATACAAAATAAAGATTCATCCCTCAAAAACTAGTAAAAAGAGATTAATCGCAAAAATACGCGAAATTATTTCTAAGAATCGTTCGGCGTCTAGTTACAATTTAATTAAATTACTAGCACCGAGAATTGTGGGTTGGGGTAATTATTTTCGTTTTTCAGAATGTCAAATAGACTTCTCAAAACTAGATTATTCCATTTTTAGTCAACTTCGTGCATGGGCATTTAGACGAAAGTCAAAAGGTTTGCGAAGCCGAACAAAACTAAAAGAAAAATATTTTCCAAACGGAAAAACATATGTTTTTCGTGGAAAAGACTACACAAACAATTGGGTTCTAGCTGGCCAAACAATGATCAAAGGCCAGAAGAAGGAAAACTTCCTTCCAAAATTAGCCTGGATCGAATCGGGTCAGTATACTAAAATAAAAGGGAACGCATCCCCATATGATGATAATCATCTATATTGGGCACAGCGTATGGAAAAATATAGTGGTTTTAATCACACTATTTCAAAATTGATCAAACAGCAATATGATCGATGTGTTATCTGCAAAGAAAGATTCACTCCTATGGATGTAATCGAAACAGATCATATCGTTCCCAGATCAAAAGGAGGAGCGGATAAATTTGAAAATTTACAAGCCCTTCATAAACATTGTCACATCCAAAAAAGTTTTAGCGATTCTACTGTATCTATGGATCCGCTTTCCGTAGTTGGGTCTTAAGCCGAGAGCCGGATGAAGGGAAACTTTCAAGTCCGGATCGAAAGACGGGTGTCTGATCATAAATGATCCACCTAGTTTACTAATAACATTGCAAAAGCACATGGTGGTGTATCTGTTTTTGGTGGTGTAGGTGAACGTACACGTGAAGGTAATGACCTTTATATGGAAATGAAAGAGTCTGGTGTTATTCAAGAAAATAATATTACAGAATCAAAAGTAGCCTTAGTTTACGGACAAATGAATGAACCACCTGGAGCACGTATGCGTGTAGGTTTAACAGCTTTAACAATGGCTGAATATTTCCGTGACATTAACAAACAAGACGTTTTATTATTTATTGATAATATTTTCCGTTTTGTACAGGCGGGTTCTGAAGTATCGGCTTTATTAGGTCGTATGCCATCAGCCGTAGGTTATCAACCAACACTTGCTACAGAAATGGGTGGTTTACAAGAACGTATTACGTCAACAAAAGATGGATCAATTACATCAATCCAAGCAGTTTATGTACCTGCCGATGATTTAACAGATCCAGCGCCAGCTACTACTTTCGCTCACTTAGATGCGACAACAGTATTATCACGTAACTTAGCTTCTAAAGGTATTTATCCTGCTGTAGATCCGTTAGATTCAACATCAACAATGTTACAACCATGGATTGTTGGAGAAGAGCACTATGCGTGTGCACAAAACGTTAAAGAAACTTTACAACGCTATAAAGAATTGCAAGATATTATTGCAATTTTAGGATTAGATGAACTTTCTGAAGAAGATCGTTTAGTAGTAGCGCGTGCACGTAAAATTGAACGTTTCTTATCACAACCGTTCTTCGTTGCTGAAGTATTTACTGGATCTCCAGGAAAATATGTAAGTTTAAAAGAAACAATTCAAGGATTTACTAAAATTTTAACAGGTGAACTTGATGATTTACCAGAACAAGCTTTTTATCTTGTAGGAAATCTTGATGAAGCAATTAGTAAAGCAGCTTCTTTATAATCAAAAGTGGTAAATTAAAATTAATTAACACAACCTATTAAAAATACTCTTCTTAGAATCATTTTAAAATGATTCTAAGAGAGATTTAATATAAAATAACAAAGGAATTTTTATGAGTTTACAAGTATGTATTATGACTCCAGATAAAATTTTCTGGAATGAGCAAGCAGAAGAAATTATCTTACCTACAAATACTGGTCAAATGGGTGTTTTAACAAATCATGCACCGATTATTACTGCATTAGATATTGGTGTAATGAGTATTCGTACTCAAAAAGATTGGACATCAGTTGCTTTAATGGGTGGTTTTGCTTTAGTAAAACAGAATCAAGTTACTGTTTTAGTAAACTCCGCTGATTCAAAAGATACTATTAATGCGACTGAAGCAGAAAAAGCTTTTTTAGATGCTCAAGCTCAATTAGAAAAAGCTCAAGGACAAAAAGATAAAGTTGAAGCAAATTTTGCTTTTAAACGTGCACGTGCACGTTATCAATTAGTTAGCTAATTTGTATTTTTAGTAAATAAAAAAAGAAAACGTTTTTTATTTTTTATTTTCTTCGTGTTTTTCGAACCAAATGACCTGAACTATAATTTATGTAAAACAGTAATGATAATTACTGTTTTACATAAATTATAGTTAAAAAATCTGTGAAGGTTCTATTTAAATGAATAAAACGAAGACGAGTATTTTTAATAAAAAATAAAAACTTTGTCAATAAAAAATTATATAAGTTGATGAAATAAAAAACAAAAGAAAGATTTTTTTTAGTTTGTTCTTCCCAATTTATTTTTTATTTTGTTCTTTCCATTTCATTTTATAACCTTTTTATCTATCATTTTTTACTAAATCTTTTAATAAACAGCGCAAACTTCAGCATTAGTTTTCTTTAAATATTTTTATTTTGTTTTTTTCAAGAGTTGCTTTTTTTTAAAGAATAATTATAATTAAATCATATATAAATCAGGCCCATAACTCAGTTGGTAGAGTGATTGCCTTACAAGCAATAGGTCATCGGTTCGAGTCCGGTTGGGCCTAGTAATAGATAAAAATATCAAGTTTCTAGTAATCATTTTTTATTTTAGTTAGAGATATTGATATTGTTTTAATTGCTTTTTTTATTAAATTCAGTTATTATATATTTAAAACAAATTATAAATAAAAATTTGAGTCAAATAAAAAAATTATTAATAAATAAGATGAGTCTATATTAATAACTCGTATATAGATATTATCTAATCTTAATATCTATTTTTAGCCTATTTGCGAATTCATTTAATAAATTCTTTTCTAAAAAATGAGTAAAATTTACGATTGGTTTGAAGAACGTTTAGAAATTCAGGCTATTGCTGATGATATCACAAGTAAATACGTACCTCCACATGTAAATATTTTTTATTGTTTAGGTGGTATTACTTTTACACTTTTCTTAGTTCAAGTAGCGACAGGATTCGCTATGACTTTTTACTATCGACCAACTGTTGCTGAAGCTTTCGCATCTGTGAACTACTTAATGACGGATGTTAACTTTGGTTGGCTAATTCGTTCAATTCACCGCTGGTCTGCTTCAATGATGGTATTATCTATGGTTTTACACGTATGTCGTGTTTATTTAACAGGTGGTTTTAAACGACCACGTGAATTAACTTGGGTAACAGGTGTAACAATGGCTGTATGTACAGTATCATTTGGTGTAACTGGTTATTCATTACCATGGGACCAAGTAGGATACTGGGCGGTTAAAATTGTAACAGGTGTACCAGATGCTATTCCAGTTGTTGGACCAGCATTAGTTGAATTATTACGTGGTGGTGTTGGTGTAGGTTAATTTTGGCCCCTTAATCGTGTAAACGATTCTGCGTCGAAGGCTATATGCTGGAAAACCTTTTTTACATTTTATTGTAAAAAATTAATAAGTACTAAAATATAAGTGACATTTTAAAGATCAATTCACTTTGTTACTCGTTTGTTTTTAGATAAACTTTGTTAAACTCGCTTTAAAGCAAGATTCAAAATCAAATGTCATTTAAAACTGAATTGATTTGATAAAAAAAAAGTACATAAGCCCCTTTTTAGTAAAAATCTTATTGATTTCAAGGCAATCAGCCGGTAAGACTAACAACTTATTTTCAGTTAGTAGTACCTCAGAGACCACACGCCTTCTAACCTTTTAATTTATTTATTTAATTTAATGAAAAAATTTAAAAATAAAAAATTTTACTAAACAAAAATGACTCGTTTTATAGGAAAAAAAACACATGAAATTGATACAGTAGAAGAAATTTCATGGAATCAATGGCTTGCGGGAATTATAGATGGAGATGGTTATTTCAACATTGGAAAAAATAAAGTAGCTGTTTGTGAAATTACCATGCCACTTCAAGATGAGCCGTTACTTGCTCAAATAAAACAAAAATTAGGCGGTAGACTCTCACCTCGCTCTGGTTCGAAAGCTGTTCGCTATCGACTAGCGCATAAAGCTGGTATGATTGATTTAATTGATCGCGTTAATGGTTTTATTCGTAATAGTATTCGAGTTAATCAATTTAAAACGATTTGTCAACATTTTAATAAGTCCTTTTTAGAACCAAAACCATTAACAAAAAATGATGGCTATATTGCTGGTTTTTTTGATGCAGATGGTTCGATTTGTTTGAATATTGCCAAAACGTCAGCATCAAATTCTATCAAATCTGGTATGGATGGAAAAATACAAAGGCTTATCGATTCACGTGGCTATCATTGTCTCGAAGTCTCCATTTCAAATAAATATAAAAAAAATCTTATTTTTTTTCAACAAGCTTTTGGATTTGGAACCATTCGAAGTGTTGGAAATGGAAAATATAAAACTCATGTTTATTTTATTAATCTGTGTGATATAGCAGAGTTTATTGATTATACAAAGAAATTTCCATTACGAAGTGCCAAAAGAAAACGTGTTTGGGCTTTAAAACAATATTTTGAACTTAAACAAATGAAAGCGCATTTAGCACTCGAAGGAACCGTTCAACACAAAGCTTGGAGTAAGTTTTGTACAAAATGGTATTCTTAAAAAATTTCTATTCAATTGTTTTTTTTTCTACGATTCACAAAAGCCAAATTTTTAATTATCTAATTTATTTTTAAATAGATGAATAAAAATAAAAAAATAAACTATTTATTTAGTTTGTTTTCTATTTTGTTTTTCCCATTTAATCATTTTATTAAAATTAACTTTCTGTTAAATTAAAAGGTTAATGATATGGTCCACAAAACAATTTAAAATTGTTTTTTGCAAGCAACACTAACTCGTTTTTATAGTTTACATACTTTTGTTTTACCATTATTAACAGCGGTGTTTATGTTAATGCACTTCTTAATGATTCGTAAACAAGGTATTTCTGGACCACTTTAAAAAGTTCAAAATTTAAACAAACATTAGTACCAACTAACGTTTTGTTTATTAAAAATTGTTATATGAATTCATGATAACATACCGTAAGGTTTTGAGACGATAATAAAACGTCTATTAATTTTTTCCGAATAAGTTTTTTTATAAAACAAACAATTCAAAAGAAAAATTAAAATAAAATATTAAACTTTACGTGTCTTTAAAAATAAAAAATTTTCTATTTTAATAAAGGAGATAATATTATGGCTGTTATTAAAAAACCAGATTTAACAGATCCGGTATTACGTGCTAAGTTAGCTAAAGGAATGGGTCACAACTACTATGGTGAAGTGCGAACAGAAAGCTAAGATCAAATACTGTGACGCGTTGTGGAGGATAGCAACTTCATTAGTATGGAATCAACTACTATAAAATCATCAGCTTACCTTTAGGGGAAATCCGAGGGGGACAATAGCATGCTGATAAAGGGTAATGAGATGGTAGCTCAGACCATCAATAGGTTCACCCAAGATTAATAACATCGGGATAAAGCTAGACTGCCTGAAGACTAGGAATAGGTTGGCCCCTAGTAGCCAAATGTCATACTGAGATTATCGGACATTAGAAAGATTTGATGATTTAGGTTCATCGATTCATCAAAGATTCCATCTTTCTACCAAGTTCATTAAGAAACAAAATTCCGAACGGTCATCCCTACATGTTAAGCTCGCGTATCTTAGAAACTGTATTGTTCACTAAGGGAAGTAATTCCTATGTGAAAAGAGCTTCCAATTAAGGAAGCAGGGAAATTAGCTATCATAACTCTAATTTAACCTGGAGGGGTGCATATGACAAAATTAGCTAGATTGATAGCAATCAATAAGATGAGTAAAAAAGATTCAAAATGGATACACAAAGAAATTTTCCGGATCCTCAATAAAGACGAAATTTGGATAGCAGCATATGAAAAGTTGAAGAGTAATAAAGGAGCATTAACACCTGGAAGCACTCCAGAAACTATGGATGGAATGTCTCTGGATAGATTAAGACGATTGAAAGATCAAGTTCTTTCTGAATCTTATGCATTTAAAACTGTGAAACTAACCTACATTGCACGTCCTGATGGTCGAAAAAGACCATTAGGTTTGCCTACGGCAAATGATAAAATTGTCCAAGAAGTCATTCGAATGATTCTGGAAGCAATTTATGAACCTAATTTTTCTGAATTTAGTTTTGGGTTTAGACAAGGATTAGGATGTCATGATGCGCTCAATCACGTGGAACAAAGATTTAGATGGGTAGACTACGTTATAGAAGGAGACATTGAACAGGCGTATCCGACTATTGATCATCATACGTTAGTTGGATTTCTAAAAGAACGAATAGACGATCCTCGATTTATTCGATTAATTTGGAAATTATTAGGTTGTGGAGTTCTAGAAGAGGAACGAATTAGATATTCGAAAACTGGAATCCCTCAAGGTAGTATTGTTTCGCCAATTTTGGCTAATATTTATTATCATGAGTTAGATAAATTCGTTAAAAATTTAATGAATATTTATATGACCCCCATCGCGGATAGAAAGTCATTAAAAACTGCTGAATATAAATCCCTGGAATATCAGATTAGTAAGTTAGGGAAACAAATGAATGAATTGCCTAAACAATCAGCGGAAAGAAAACTACTTTCAAACAAACTTAAATCTTTGCGAAATAAAAGGTTAGATACTCCTAGTTTAAAAAATAAACCAGTAAGAGTTGAATACGTCCGCTATGCAGATGATTGGATGTTAGGAGTTTCAGGGGAAAAATCCCTTGCAATAGAGATTAAAGATCAACTAACTACATTCATGAAAAATACTCTTCAACAAAATCTCCACCCTACCAAAACTAAGATCACAGATCTTAGAAAAGGTAATGTTTATTTCCTTGGATATGAAATTTTTCTTCCCCTTAATCGTCCAATTAGTACGTACAAAGGAAAAGGAGTTCAAACTATTCGAAGAGGAAATCCTATGTTGCGATTTGATATTCCCGTATCTATACTAACCAAAAGATATGCGGAACGTGGGTATTTGAAATTGCTAACCAAAGGAAGTCGCCCAATTAGTAAATCTTCATACACAGTGTTGGAAGACCATGTCATAGTTAGTCATTATCGGAGTTTATGGCAAGGTATTTACAATTATTATTTGGGCTGTACAAATAGAGGTCGACTACAATATATTCATTATTTAATGCATATGTCTTGTGCTATGACATTAGCTCATAGACATAGAACTAGTGCATCAAAAATCTTTAAAAAACATGGAAAAACACTAACTATAAAAATCCCTAATACGGATCGAGAAGTTAGTTTCCCGTACAGAAGTTCATGGCGAATAAGCGATAGAGGTTGGTTAATTGGTAAAAAGGTTATCCCTCCTATCGTTCGATATGCTAATTTAGTTTCTCGTTCGTCATTAGGTTCACCATGTATCATTTGTGATTCAGAAGAAGGTTCCATTGAAATGCATCATGTTAAACATGTTAGAAAAAATGGATTCCGATATAAAGGTTTCACGGAACAAATGGCACTCTTAAATCGTAAACAAGTTCCATTATGTAAACAATGTCATCAAAAAGTACATAGTGGACTATACGATGGTCCATCATTAGAAAGTTTAAGAAAAAAATATGAGAAAATTTAGTTAATATTCTTAATATTAAACTCTAGTAAATATGATGGTACTCTTATTGAAATTTCCTGGAGAGCCGTATGCGGTGAAAGTCGCACGTACGGTTCGGGAACAGACTCTTGTATTCTTTAAAGATATGGGGGTCGAGTTTCATCCAGCTTGGCCAAATGATTTATTATACATGTTCCCAGTTACTATTTTTGGAACATTCGCCTGTGCAATCGGTTTAGCGATTTTAGATCCAGCAGCAATTGGTGAAGCAGCAAACCCGTTTGCAACACCGTTAGAAATTTTACCTGAGTGGTATTTCTACCCAACATTCCAATTATTACGTACAGTTCCAAACAAATTATTAGGTGTTTTATTAATGGCTGCAGTTCCTGCAGGTTTATTAACTGTACCATTTATTGAAAATATTAATAAGTTCCAAAACCCTTTCCGTCGTCCAGTTGCAACAACAGTTTTCTTAATCGGAACAGTAGCTGCTATTTGGTTAGGTATCGGTGCAACTTTACCAATTGATATTTCATTAACTTTAGGTTTATTTTAATTTTAATTAAATCGCTATTTCAAAAATTTGAATTTGTAAATAAGCTTACCTAATTTATCATTTTTGTTAATTGATGCTCTGTTAATTTTCGTAACAGAGCATCAATTAACAAAAACTAATTATCAAATCTGATATCATTAGCTTCAAAATGTTAGTCATACATCTTTTTAATAAAACAGTTGCGAAAATGAAAATTTTGTATATAATAAATATATAAAAATAAATGTGCCGGGATAGCTCAGTTGGTTAGAGCATAGGATTGAAAATCCTAGTGTCACCAGTTCGATTCTGGTTCCTGGCAAAATCAATTTTAATTAGAGAATGTAACTGGTTTTATAAACAGTTTGAAATATGAAAATTTTTAGATAAAATGAAATAAAGTCATATTTATTTCATTTTTAAAAATTTTTAAATAAAATGAAATAAATAAAAAACCTGAAAAGTTAACAATATTTTTATCTTTATTATTATTATTATGCCAATTGGTGTTCCTAAAGTACCATATCGTTTCCCGGGCGAAGAATATGCTCAATGGGTAGATTTAGTGCGACTCGTTTTCAAATGAAAAGTTTGAACCCTACTGAATTGAAAACTAGGAGAACTCTATCTTTAAATAGTGGAATGCAAGAGTAACGTCTTAAAACACTATCGCTAAAACTTCGGCGTGCGTGGAAATCTTTGAAATTCTAACGTACGAAGCCCGATAAAGTCGACTGAAAATTATCGTAATTTAGAAAATATTGACCTATTTTCTTTAACGAAATAAGAGAAAATCTTTATAATCAATAGGTCGGGCGTCTATAAAATATCTATGAATAGAATGTCAATAAATTGACTGACGAATTTACGAATGAACGGGTCTTAAACCCAAATTGATCGAAAGGTTAATTTTTACATTTTTTGAATAAAAATGTAAAGTCTGTGAGGTTTAGTAAAAATAAATCGATGAATAACCTTAAAATGTTAAAGGCATTTTTTTTCAGACAGGCTCAAAGTAAAGTTCTAAGGATATATGCAAAGATAAAAGATAGGGAACGAGGAAAGCTGTTTGACGTTATTTTAAAAAGACAATATTTTTGATTAAAATAAAAATTTTGGAAAGAACAAAATAAAAACAAACTAAATAGTTTATTTTTATTTTTTATCTATATTAAACAACGGTTCTAAGGTAACTTAGATTGACAACAGTGAGAGCGAGGGCAAACTATCAATGATACTATTAATAACAGTGGAGAGATAGCCCTTAGTCGACTTCTCAAAAAATAAGAGAATAAAGTCGATGGAACGCCGTATGAAATGAAAGTTTCATGTACGGTGTGGAGGAGGGGAAAAGTAACAAAGATAATGTCAAAGGCTTACCTATTCCTATTACAATCGCCTATATCGGGAACGTGTTTTATTTTTATGTCAAGACTTAGATGATGAATTAGCTAACCAATTAATTGGAATTATGCTTTATTTAAATGGTGAAGATAAATCTAAAGGGATTTATGTTTATATTAATTCTCCAGGTGGATCTGTCACTTGTGGTGTTGGTGTTTATGATGCCATGAATTATATTAAATCAGATGTAACAACTATTTGTGTCGGAACTGCAGCATCTATGGCTTCTTTTGTTTTAGCTGGAGGAACACGTGGAAAACGTTTAGCTTTGCCACATTCGCGTATCATGATTCACCAACCAGAAGGCGGAAGCCAAGGTCAAGCATCCGTTGTTTTATCTGAATCCGAAGAAGTTTTACGTATCCGTGATGAAGTTGCACAGATTTATGCTGAACGAACTAATCAACCTTTAGAACGTATTTCACGCGATATGAACCGTGACCAATTTATGTCGGCACGTGAAGCGAAAGATTATGGTATTGTAGATCAAATTGCGTCTTCAGTAAATCAATAGTTTTTATTTTTTAGCTTTTAAAAAATAAAACCAACAAAATAAAAATTAAACTAAAGAGTTTCTTTTTTATCCGTTAATCACAAAAATAAAAATATATTTAAAAAAAGAAAATTTAACTTTTTTTAATTGCTAAATTGGGAAAGAACAAACTAAAAAACAAACTAAAGCGTTTGTTTTTTAGTTTTTATCCATAGTTTTATTAATCAAATAATCGGCATAACGTTTTTATTAATAACACTATGGATAGTTTTATTAACTGTTATTTATTAAATAAAAAATAACTAATGTTAAATTTCTCATTTTAATAAAAAAATCTAAAAAGAAAAAGGAGACAAAAAATGTCGATTCTAGCCTGGATTGAAGAAAAACGAAAACAAAAAGTCAAACCTACCCAACCTACTACTAGTAATAGTAGTCAGGGTTTATGGACTCGTTGCGATTCTTGTGGAATTATTTTATATATTAAACATTTAAAAGAAAATCAACGTGTTTGTTTTGGTTGTGGCTATCATTTACAAATGAATAGTAATGAGCGAATTGAAAATTTAATTGATTCAAATACATGGCGTCCTTTATATGAAACTTTATCACCTTGTGACCCTTTAACTTTTAAAGATCAAAAAGCTTATCCTGAGCGTTTAAAAGAAGCCCAAGAACGTACAGGTTTACAAGATGCTATTCAAACAGGAACTGGTTTAATTGATGGTATTCCGGTTGCGCTAGGTGTTATGGATTTTCATTTTATGGGTGGAAGTATGGGTTCAGTTGTAGGTGAAAAAATTACACGTTTAATTGAATACGCTACAAAAAAAGGATTAACTCTTATTTTAATTTGTGCCTCAGGTGGAGCGAGAATGCAAGAAGGGATTTTAAGTTTAATGCAAATGGCAAAAATTTCTGCTGCGTTACATGTTCATCAATCCTGTGCCAATTTATTATATATTTCTGTTTTAACTTCACCAACAACAGGAGGTGTAACAGCAAGTTTTGCGATGTTAGGAGATTTAATTTTTGCTGAACCAAAAGCTTTAATTGGATTTGCTGGTCGACGTGTTATTGAACAAACATTACAAGAACAATTACCAGATAATTTCCAAACTGCTGAATATTTATTACATCATGGTTTAATTGATTTAATTGTTTCGAGATCGTTTTTAAAACAAGCTTTATCCGAAACATTAAATTTTTACAAAGATGCTCCTTATAAACAATCCGGTTTTATTCCTGAAAGATTAAATCTATCAACCTCAGATGAAATTTTAGCAGCTAAGTAAAAAATTTTTTAATACAAAGAAAGACGAAACTTGGAGAGAACAACTCGAATAAAAGATTTTACAAATTTTTTATTTTTTATCCAATGTATTATTTTTAAGTATCAAAAACGGCTATTAAAAAATTATCTAAACTATAAAGATTAGATACTTTTAAATCTAATATAATATAATTTTCTATTATGATTTTCTATTTTGTTATGTTGATTTAGTAAAATAGACAATAATAAAATAAAAACTAAAGTGTTTAATTTAGTTTTTATTTTTTCTCTGAACGCTGACGCGCTCATATTAGAAAAAGCATTAAAAAAAAATCTAAAATTGAAAAGTACAGCACATAAACAAAATCTTTCTTTTGTTTTTTTTTATCCAATGATTTTCAATTTTATTTATGTGCTGTACTTTAAAAAAATCAATTATAAATTAAAAAAGGGGTAAAAAATAAAAACAAAATTTTTCTTTTGTTTTTTATTTTGTTCGTTTTCCCGATAAAAAATAAGGTCATCAAAAAAAAAATGAGTACTGATTTAATACGTCGTTATATTGTTATTGGTTCCCGAAGAGTAAGTAATTATTGGTGGGCTTCGATTATTGGCTTTGGTGGGTTAGGTTTTTTACTAACAGGTTTATCAAGTTATTTACAAATCAATCTATTACCAATCATTCATAGTGAAAACATTGTCTTTTTTCCACAAGGATTAGTGATGTGTTTTTATGGTTTATTAGGTTTAATTTTTAGTTTATATTTAGGATTAACAATTCTATGGAGTGTTGGCGGAGGTTTTAATGAATTTAATAAAGAACAAGGTATCGTTCGTATTTTTCGTTGGGGTTTTCCCGGAAAAAATAGACGGATTGATATTTCGTATTCTCTTGATGATGTTAAGGCCATTCGCGTTGAATTAAAAGATGGAATTAATCCTCGCCGAACAATTTATTTATGTGTTAAAGGTCAGCGTCAAATTCCCCTAACCCGCGTCGGTCAACCAATGACGTTAGAAGAAATTGAAACCCAAGCAGCGGAATTAGCACAATTTTTACAAAAAGATTTATTATTAAATTAAAATAAATTAGCTCTGATTAGGGATAAAAAACAAAATCTTTATTTTGTTTTTTATTTTGTTCTTCACAAACGCTAATTTTTTTTATTTCATCGGCTAGCAATAACTATTATTGGTAGCAAAATAAAACATTTTACAAATGTTTTATATTTTAAAGATTATAAAAAATAGATCAATTGAAAAAATTTAGAAAGAACAAAAGAAAGATTTTGTTTTTTCTTTTTTATCTATTTAATCATAATAACAAAACTCTATGACACGTATTTGTTGATGAATATACGATTATTAAAAAAAAACTATGTATAATAACCCGTCAAATCGTCCAGGCCCTAAACGAGAAGCTCGTCCTATTGAGCCTATTGGAGTCATTCCACGTTCGATTATTCGAACATTTAATCGTTTTCTAACGCAAATTTTTCCAAATTCAAATGTTTTAGTTATTCAAGAATTTAGAATTTCTCGTTATCAAGTTTTAGTTTCAATTCAATGTTTACTTAGTTTAATTTTTATTCCATTAATTATTAATTTTTTAGCAAAAACATTTGTTTTTGTTCCATTAACTGAATATATTTGGAACACACAACAAGAAGATATTTTTTTAAATTCTTACCTAGAAAAAGAAGCATTAACTGAACTTCAAGATTTTGAAGAACAACTTTATTTTGATTATTTTTTATCTCCCAATACTTATGAAACGCCAAGTTGGGCTACTTATCAAATAGAATCTAACCCAATGACTACTTTTGAATCAAATTCAAATGGTTTTATTGAAAGTTTAAAATCAGAAATTCAAAAGAAAACACTTGATTTAGCAAATCACTATAATCAAAAAAGTATTGATTCCTTAACAAATTTATTTGGAGATTTAATTACATTTGGAACACTTGGCCTCTTAATTATTATTTTAAAACCACAAATTATTATTTTAAAATCTTTTTTAATTGAATCGATTTATAGTTTAAGTGATACAACAAAATCTTTTTTACTTATTTTAGGAACTGATTTATTAGTAGGCTTCCATTCACCTCGGGGGTGGGAACTTTTTCTTGAGTTTCTATTAAATCGTTTTGGCTTTCCACATAATGAAAATTTTATTTTCTTATTTGTTGCCACTTTCCCTGTTTTATTAGATACTGTTTTTAAATACTGGATTTTTAGATATTTAAATAAAATTTCACCATCTACCGTGGCAACTTATCATGCTATGATTGAATAATTTTTTTATTCTGTAAGATATTTTTAATATAATATTTTTTAAACTCTCATTTATTATAACTAATATAAATATTGATTTTAATAAAAAAAACTTTATTTAATAAGTGAATTTGTTTAGTTTTTATCTTTAAAATAAACTTTAATAGTTTGATTTTTTATCTTTTAAAACTAACGCAATGTAATTCGCGTTGCCCTTGCCCCCTCTTTTAACAAAATTCAAAACTTTGAAAGTTTTTAAAACGAAAAAAAAATTTATGAAAAAAAGAAGAGGGGGAGAGAGGCAAGAAATTCAAAATGTTCAGATTTTTTTTATTTGAAGACTGACAGCCGTTCTAGTCATTCAATGAGTTTAAATTATATCTAAAAAAGATAACGTTTTCACCATAAACAAAACCCGCAGGAAAGAACAAAATAAAAAATTTGTAAAATTTTTTATCGATTATCTTTTATCCATTATCTTTTATCCATTATCCTACGGGTTTATATTAAAAAAAAGTATTAATCACTTTCAGTTTAATCTAACATCAAAAAATAAAAAAGTATGCAAAATTATTTTTTCGAATATAATTAAATTATACGCGGGATAGAGCAGCCTGGTAGCTCGCGAGGCTCATAACCTTGAGGTCGTAGGTTCGAATCCTACTCCCGCTATTTAACTAACAACGTTTATTTTTATCCTTTATCTACTAATTGAGCTTTGATTAAATTAAAATCTAAATAAAAAACATTAAATGAAATGTTGTTTTTTTAATAACGAAATAGTTAGATGACTATTTATAGATAGTAGAGTAATTAAATATATTACATACAGGTGAACTTTTTTTTATTACTTGACAATAAAAACAATTTTTTTATAATATAAACATATCAAAATAAAAACTCAGCCCCCATCGTCTAGAGGCCTAGGACATCTCCCTTTCACGGAGGAAACGGGGATTCGAATTCCCCTGGGGGTATTGATTATTTAAATAACTTAGTTTAAGAAAAGTTTTCTAGTATTTTATTAGTAAAGATTTTTATTTAGTCTATAATAGAGTCAGGAATTTATGTATTGTAACGGTATTCAATTTTTTAATTAACGAAGGACTATTAGATCACTTCAAAACGAGATAAAAAATAAAAAATTTTACAAATTTTTTATTTTGTTCTTTCCCATTGTACGTTTTATGTAATTTTTATTACAGAATAAGCTTTAATCCAAATTCCTCCTTCTTATTTTCACAATAACTAAGTAGTGGTCCCCCCTGAAATTTAAAAACAAAAAATTTTAATCTAGATCTTTATTAATTTAATTAAACTAAAAAAATTATTAGAGTCTAAAATCGAATAGAAGTGTTTCAACCTTATAATTAAACGTATAAAAAAAAGTAATTTTGTAAACTATTATAAGAAACTGCTTAGATCCGCTTGGTCGGTCAAGGAGCGTAAGCTTCGAATTTAAAGATTTTAGTTGTGTCGGGTTCAGTGTCGATCTAGTAGACGTCAAGTGGAGGTTAAATTCTGTTATTGTGGTTTTTTCGTATTTTAGTTAAGTTTTTGATCTTCCTCGCTTACGCTTCGTTTGATTAGTTAGTTTATTTAGTTCGTTGGCTTGCTTTCTAGGTCGGGGCCCCTCCTTTCGGTTTTGTTTAATGTTTAGTTTAGGGTTCGTGTTGAATAACTCATTGATTTCCGCTAAAAAATTGAACAAACAACTTTGTATCGCCACAGCATTTTGTAAGAAAATGGAAAAAGACGTTTTAAAGCGTTGATAAAAAAAAATAAGAATTTTATTTTTTTTGTTCCTATTTTCATTTTGTTATAATTTCAAATACTTTAACTGAAAAATAGACCATCAACGTAATAAAAACAAAGTAATAATAAAAATAAAAACTCAAATTTTTTATTTTTTAATGTTGTCTATTATTGGGGATGGGGGGACTTGAACCCCCACGGTTTATACAACCGGCGGATTTTAAGTCCGCTGCGTCTACCATTCCGCCACATCCCCGTTAGGTTATTGTTTTTGATTAACAATTAAATTATAATTTTTTTTGTTTTTTGTCAATACCTTTAAAAATTTTTATGTCTTTAATTGATTATTGAAATAGCTCCAATCCGGAACGAAAATGAGATAAAAAATAAAAAATCTTATAAATTTTTTATTTTATTCTTTTCAATTTTAGCTCGTTCCGGATAAAAGGAACTTTTTAAAATAGGTTATTTAACCTATCCAATAAATAAACCCCATTACCTCTAATTTTAACGGTATAAAGCTATTCCTAAACGAACAGATCGGGTAAAGCTTTAGTGTTACCACTAAGTCCTCCCCTAAGAACCGTACGTGCGCCTCTCGACGCATACGGCTCAAGCATAACAAAGAACCCCTTTCTAAATACTCGAGTTTTAGAGAATTCTAAGAAGTTATCACCCTTTCTGACTTTTATCTAATTGGGAAGAACAAAATAAAAAATTTGTAAAATTTTTTATTTTTTATCCCTTTTTAGTACTAAAAAATTTTTTAATTTAACGCATTTAATTAATTTACTACTCAAAGTCAGTCAATTGTTGTCGTTACTACAAAACTTTCTGAGTTTATAACTTTCATTCTTCGTTCGTTAAAAAAATATTAATTCGTCTTTAAATTCTCAATGAATAAAATAGATAAAAAATAGATAAAAAATAGATAAAAAATAAACTAAACAGTTTGTTGTTTTCTTTATTTTGTTCTTTTTTATTTATTTTAAAAAATAAACTAAACAGTTTGTTGTTTTCTTTATTTTGTTCTTTTTTATTTATTTTTTCAAATATAAACTTTGAAGGTTAAAAAACTAGATCATATTTTTTAGTTAAAATCTTTAACTAATTCAATAAAGTCTAGCTTTTTTCGACACTCTTTCAAAGATTAAACGACTAAATTTTTAACGTAAAAACGAGAATGATTATACCAAAGAGAAGTTAGCTATTCCTTTCGGTCAAAAGCACATGTATTCTGTTAAAAAAACTTGATTTTACGATCGCAAAGTTTTTGACTTTTCAGCTCTTATCTTTGTCATTATAACAAAGCATTCGCTTTTTCTCTATTCTTTTGCCCTCCATTCCACATTTGCCTTGTTACCTCAGCATTACCCTAAATAAATATGTTATAAAATTCGAGTTTTGATTTAGGGGGGAGTTGTAGGGTTTACTTCGTCTTAAATAAGGTCTGTTTCCTCTTATATAAGAGATGATAAGCTCCAGTTAAGTCGACGCCGGTTCGTTTTTTTGATGTCGTATCTCTTATTTGTTAGAGTATAACCTTCGAACATTCTTCCTCTACTCTGACTGTTTCATCGGAAGTTATGGATGACGACGCAGTGTTCCTTTTTTCTGCTTCTTATCAAACGGCGGCCATTGAATGTTCAGATAAATGAAAATCATTTCATTCTTTTTCAATCGCTTTTCCTATCCGCTTAGGACAAAATCATTACTTACTATTGCCCCGGATAGTAGCCTCACGCGGACATACACGTGGCAGATCATAAAATAAAGCTATGTCTGCATACCTTATTTAGGAGTTATTCCTAATGTATAAAATCAAAATATACATTTAGTTACTAACTTCGAATCGCACCAAAAACTCCATTAACAAGTGCAAGTAATAATGCAATAAAAATTTGATTATCTGAAACCATCATTTTTCCTTTAATTAAAAAAGTTTTTTTCTGTTTTTTTTTATTTTAAAATAAAGGTTTTAAAAGCTATCGATTTTGTTATTTCCAAAATAAAAAAAAGAAAGAGTTTTTTTTATCCATAATATTTATTTTAAAACTAAAAACTAAAAAAACAAGAAAAAAATAATTATTTTTTAAATCCTAAACTGAAAATGACTTCTTATTTAAGAAAGAATCCAGTTTGAATAATTGAATTGTTTTATAAACCACTACCTTCACGAGTCGATAATAAAACGATTACTAATGGACCTGATGCTACAACAAAAAGTAATGCTGCTAATTGAAATAATACTTCTAAATTCATTGATATTTTTCTCTTAATTTAAATTTGAATATTTGACGATAAATAAGACTTTTGATTTTTTCTTCAAAAGTGATTTCATTTGATGGCGTCAGCCCTCGATTCGTTTCAATAGTTTTTAGTTAAAAGCTAAAAAACGTCTTAAGATTGATAAAAAATAAAAATTAATTTTTTTTAATGGTGGTAGTCCAGAATAATAAAAAATTTTTTAAATTTTTTATTTTGTTTTTTAACTTTTTGAAATAAAACTTAACGGAAACTTACTGAAGCTTGCCAAACAAAAGCTAAAAGTAAAAATAATACAGGAATCACTGGTAATACGTCAACAATTGGATCAAAAGGAGCGTATGCTTCAGGTAGTTTTGCTAATAAAAAAGTCATCATTACCAAAAAAATCCTCTTTTAAAAAATTATATTTTTTTAACAACAATATATAATAAATAATGTTTTAATAAAAATAAAAACTCACACCTATTAAAAAAAATAATAAAATTAAAAATAAAAACGATAAAAAATCTTTTTCACTATAAAAATGACTGAGAAGTTTATCGGGAAGAACAAAATTTTATTTTTTATCTATTGTTTTTATAACGTGTTTGTTTTCATTTTTAGTTATTATTTAAAAACAAAAGGGCGTTAGCCCTTCCAAATAAAATGTGATTAATAGTTTAAAAGTTAAACGAAAAATCAGAATATTAAAAACTTAAAGTGATGAGCCTAAACCTACATAAGATCCATAGAAGAAAATAGCTAATAAAGATAAAGCAGCTACTCCTACAACAACTCCCACAAGCCATAATGGGACACGTCCAGTCGTTCCACCAGTATTTGACATTAATTTAACCTTCATTTGAAATTTTTTTGATTTTGCTAATTAGTTTCCCAGATAAAAACTATAAAAAACAAATAAAATAATTTTTTTATTTAGTTATTTCCAATTTTATCTATCTACTCGCAAAATTAAAAGTTTTTGAATTAATATAAACAACTTTGCATCAAAATTTGACTCATTTTTTAGAAAAAATAATAACAAAATAAAAAATTTGTAAAATTTTTATTTTTTATCTCATTTAATATTTTTTTGTTTACATCGAGGACGTTAGTTTCCCAGATAAAAACTATAAAAAAACTTTTATTTTGTTATTTCTTAACTTATGTCCGTAAAAAACAAATAAAAAACAAATAAAATAAATTTTTTTTATTTAGTTCTTCGAGTTTCGTTTTCGATGTATGATTAATAAAAAATATAAAATTTTGAAAGCATAGTCAATAGATCATTTAGCTATTAGTTAAAGATATAACTTGAAAATAATACAGCTAAAACGAAAATTAATAATAAACCCCAGTAAAGACTTGTACGGTTTAATTCAACAGTTTGTTTGTTTGGGTTTGGTCGATTCATAACCTAAAAAATCCTTCGGAATGAAATGAAAAAAAAAATAGAAAATTTAACGAATAAAAAATAAACTAAACAGTTTATTTTTCGTTTATTCTCTTCAGATAAAAAATAAAAAATTTTTTATTTGCGAGACTTTAAAGTTAAATTAAATAAAAAAGAAAAATTTTAGTTAAAAACCTTTGACTTTGATCAAGTTAATTTTTTTTTATTGAAAGTCTAAGTCTCTCACATAAAAAATATAAAATTTTTAATTCGAAAGAATTTCCAATAAAAAGGTTTTGAAAAAAGAAAAAAAAATTAATAAAATTTACTTTTAAAAAGATACAAAGTTCAATCTTTTAACGTTGAATAAATTGCATTGCTGTAATGGCTCCTAAAAAGAAAACTGTTGGAACAGCTAATGCATGAACAGAAAGCCAGCGAACAGTAAAAATAGGATAAGTATAAGATGATTTTTTTGTTGTCATTTTTTGAATTATAATTTAAAAATTTTTAATTTTTTCTTCTCAATTTATTTGTTATAAAAAAATTTTTTATTAACAAATAAAAAACTTTTAATAAATAAATTATCTGTTAATTATAGTGAAGAAAAAAATAATAAAATTTTTTACTTGTTTTGAAAGCAAAAAAATTTTGAGTATTTAAGTGTCTCTTTTCTTTTTTTATAAAGTCTAAAAAAAGAATTTACTAAACTAACGTGATAAGCTTTTAACTTGATCTAATGCGTTAAAACGATCTGTAATTAATGGAGTTTCTTGACGATCTTCTGTAAAATATTCATTTGGACGAGGTGTTCCAAAAACGTCATATGCTAAACCAGTACTTACAAATAACCATCCTGCAATAAATAATGATGGGATTGTAATACTATGAATTACCCAATAACGAATACTTGTTAAAATATCAGAAAACGGACGTTCTCCTGTAGTACCTGCCATATTTGACTCCTTTAAATAAGTATAATTTTTTATCTACTGTTTCAATTTTATTTAAATTTTTACTTGGGTTTAAACGTTTATTTTTGTTACGTTAAAAATTTAATACTGAAAAAAGTGTCAAAATTTTGACGCTATTTTAGCTCATATGTATCAAAAATAAAAAACGATAACTAAAATAAAGCTAAAAAAGTTATTTATTTATAAGTTTAAATACTTTTTTCTAACTTTTTTCGTAAAAAAATTTAATAATTTAAAGGGAGAAACTACCCTATTTTTATTATTAGTATACAAGTAAAAAAAATTCAAACTCAAGTTTTCCAAATACTTTTAAAAATAAAACCCGCAGGAAAGAACAAAATAAAAAACAAATATCTAAATTTTCAAATAAGCAATAGGACAAGTCCATGGCTTAGTTGAAAGCGATTTCCATTGTTATTACTATTTTAGGCATTAGCCTTCTAGCGGAATCGAACCGCTAACTTTCGGTTTACAAGACCGATACTCTACCAATTGAGTTAAGAAGGCTTTTATTTTTATTAAATTATAATTAAAAGAAACAAAAAAACAAGGGATAAAAAAGAAAAAACAAAAGAAAAAACAAAAATTTTGTTTTTTATTAGATTTTTCCCAATTGATTTTTCAATCATTGATTTTTCAACAACATAGAAATCCATTTGTCATAATATTTAACTTTCAAATGAATTTGATTAATTAGCTTTTATAATTAAAGTTACTTTTTTATAAATAAAATTAAATATAAAAACTAATTAATATTATTTAAATTTGAAAATTTAAATTGAAAGGACTACGAACAAAATAAAAATCACCTATTGTTTGTTTTTTAGTTATAAACTAGGCTTTTATTTAGTTGGACGAATAATAATTGATTCAATATCTGGGGAATGAATTGGAAAAATACGTTCAACACCAATTCCTTTTGAAACACGACGAACAGTAATTGTTGTATTTAAACCTGCACGGTGTTGTGAAACAATTGTTCCATTAAAGGCCTGAATTCGTTTTTTATTTCCCTCTTGAATTAAAACATTCACACATACTAACATACCAACACTTAAAGTTGGAATATGTTTTTTTAAATAATCAGATTCAATACTTTTTACTAAAGGAGATAAATTCATTTTAGAGTTTTATTAATTTTTTATTTATTTTTTCTTATATTTTTCAGCGTTAATCACATCGTTATTTTGTGTTAACCATAAATAGAATGTTAATCACCTCTTTTCGATTTTTAACTATCTAAAAAGACGATTAACATTCTATTAATTATTTTATTTTAGAGATAATAATGACTTGATTTTAGTTAAAAGCAATGGGGTCATTTCTAAAAAAATGATTACTTAATGCATAAAAACTAAACTAAAGCGTTTTTTTTATTTTGTTCTATCCAAATTTTGTTCTTATTATTGAAGAATTTTTGATACAACACCAGCACCAACAGTACGGCCACCCTCACGAATTGCAAAACGCATACCGTTTTCAATCGCAATAGGTTGAATTAATTCAACAACCATTTTTACACGGTCACCTGGGATTACCATTTGTGTTTCTGTTCCATCATCAGCTGTGAACGATTCAATTTTACCTGTTACATCTGTTGTACGAACGTAAAACTGTGGGCGGTATCCTGGGAAGAATGGTGTATGACGACCACCTTCTTCTTTATTTAAAACATAAACTTGAGATTCAAATTTAGTATGTGGTGTAATTGTTCCTGGAGCAGCAAGAACCATACCACGTTGGATATCTTGTTTTTGAACACCACGTAATAAAACACCTACATTATCACCAGCTACAGTTTCATCTAGAGTTTTTTGGAACATTTCTAATCCTGTAACTGTTGTAGTTGTTGTATCTTTTAAACCTACTAATTCTACAGTTTCACCTGTTTTTAAAACACCACGTTCAACACGACCAGTTGCTACAGTACCACGACCTGTAATTGAGAAAACATCTTCAATTGCCATTAAGAATGTTTTATCTGTTTGACGTTGTGGCGTTGGAATATACGTATCAACTTGTTCCATTAATTTTAAAATTTTATCAACCCACTCGTTGTCACCCGGTTGAATTGTTGGGTTTTCAATTAAAGCTTGTAATGCTAATAAAGCAGAACCTGCTACAATTGGAACATCGTCACCAGGGAATTCGTAAGTTTCTAAAGTTTCACGAACCTCTAATTCTACTAATTCTAATAATTCAGCATCATCTACTTGATCTTCTTTATTTAAGAAAACTACAATGTTTGGTACACCTACTTGTTTTGCAAGTAAAAGGTGCTCTTTTGTTTGTGGCATTGGGCCATCAGCACCTGATACAACAAGAATAGCACCATCCATTTGTGCAGCTCCTGTAATCATATTTTTTACATAATCTGCGTGACCTGGACAATCTACGTGAGCATAATGACGGTTCTCAGTTTCATATTCTACGTGAGCAGTATTAATTGTAATTCCACGTGCTTTTTCTTCAGGTGCTGAGTCAATTTCATCGTATTTTTTACCAGCTTTACCACTAAATTTTTGTAGTGCCATTGTAATAGCTGCTGTTAATGTTGTTTTACCGTGGTCTACGTGACCAATTGTTCCAATATTTACGTGAGGTTTTGAACGTTCAAATTTTTCGCGAGCCATAATTATAAGTACCTTCGGGTTTTTAAACTTTTTTTTTAATAAAACTGATTTAATTTTTACTAGAATAGCCTAATATTTAGAGTCTTTTTCAATTTAATATTTTTGTATAAATGAGTAAAGATCCACCATCTATTTTTAAATAAAAATGTAATTAACAAAGAAAAAGACTAAATGAGGCTATTTTTTTGAAACTTTTCAATAATAACTGGCATTAAACCTTAGATTATTGATTTTTGTTTAATGAGAATTGAATAAATGAATTGAATTCATTACCATGATGATTTTGTTAATCCAGGTAAAAGACAGTTATGACCCATTTCTCTTAATACATGACGCGACAAACCAAAATCTCGGTAATACCCTTTTGGACGACCTGTCACTAAACAACGATTATGTAAACGAACTGCTGAACTATTACGTGGTAATTTTTGTAATTTAGCATAAAGACTAAATTTTTCTTCTAAAAATTCAGTGTTTTTAATTTGAGTTTTTAATTCGTAACGCTTTTGCTTATATTTTTCAACTAATTTTTGACGCTTTTTTTCGCGTGCAATCATACTTTTTTTTGCCATAAATTCCCCTATTTTTTATTTTAATTTTGATTTATAATGAAAGAAAAGATAATATGTTATTTTATTTTTTAAATGATCAAACTTTAGAAAATGGATAAACAATAAAACTAAACTAAAGAGTTTGTTTTGATTTTATTCTTCCCAAAACTCTGTTATTTTGTTTTTTCCGTTTTATTTAAGTGATTAAAACAAATTAAAAATGATAACTGTTCATGATCAAAACTAGTCAACTTTGATTTTCATAGATAAAAATAAAGCTTTCTTAGTAAAAAAAAAATTGTTTAGTTTTTTTTATGTTTTATCAAACGAAATGCTATTAGTTTATAAAAAATTTAAAAATCTTTTTATTTTATTTTTTCTATTTTTTTGATCAATTTAATAATTTAAAAATAATTTAAAAATTATTTTATTTTTTGCTTTTCTATTACTTTTTATTTTACTAATTATTTTAATTGAAGTCAAATGGCGCTAGCTCACGAATAAAAAATAAAAAGGAAACTAAATGGGAAAGAATAAAATAAAAAATTTTACAAATTTTTTATCTCATTCGGTTTTTTTACATAAAGACTAATAGCATAAGAATCGTTTAATCATTTTTAATTTTAATTACTATTATTTTTAATTAGCGGAGTAGGGGAATCGAACCCCTCGCTTCAGCTTGGAAGGCTGAGGTATTACCACTATACGAACTCCGCAAATTTATTTTTTATTTTAACTTAATTTTAATTATAAAAAATCCTTTTAGTTTTGTCAAATAAAATTTATTAATAACAACAAAAAAATTGGATAAAAAATAAAAAAAGATTTTTTTAGTTTTCTTTATTATTTTCTTTTTGTTTGGTTCTCAGTTCATTTGATTTAACTTTAAAACTCAAACTTTTATTTAAAAGGCGGCACCCAGATTCGAACTGGGGGTAAAGGATTTGCAATCCTCTGCCTTACCACTTGGCTATACCACCATATTTACAATTTTAAACTATTAATATTATTTGTCAATCCTATCTTAATAACTTACCTTTTATTAGTTAACTTTTCGTTATTTAATAATATAAACGAAATAATAAATCTTACAAATTTTTTAGTTTTTAGCCTTTCGGGTTTAACTATAAAAACCCTTAATTTAATATCTATAATCAAATTTTACTGCTGTTGCGTTAAAAAGCAAAAAGCTTCGCCCTCACAGATTTCAACTTTTTTAATATTATTAAATTAAGGGCTATTTCATTATACTTCAATCAAAAAATAAAGTCAACTTTTAACAAAATAAAACTTATTGAACTTTGAACTTTAATGAATCAAACTTATATTTATTAAGCTAAATAGAGTATTTTTTCCTTAACTGGGCCGAGCTGGATTCGAACCAGCGTAGGTATAACCAGCGGATTTACAATCCGCCCCCATTAACCACTCGGGCATCGACCCTTTTTTATAATTTTATTATATATAATTAATTATAATATAATTGAATAGGATTGTCAACCAATACACTTTAATTACACGATGATTGTTTGGTAAAATTCAATTCTTAAAGGAATAATTGAAAGAACTAGCTTTTTTAGCTAGTTCTTTCAACTTCTAAAAAGTTATTTCGCTAAAGATTGCCAACTCATTGGCACATCATCTAAAATAACTGAACTGTTATAAATTTCTAAAAGAATTACTAAGAAAACAGCAAATAATGCCATAAAAACACCCATTAAAACTGTCGTTCCCCAACCCGGAGCTACTTTTCCGTATTCAGAGTTTAAGGGACGTAATAAGCTACCTAATGTAGTCGACATACCTAGATTTTCAGTCGCGTTTGTATTTTTTGTTGCCATAAATATGTATTTAGTTATTTTAACTTTCTGTAATGATTAATAGCTGATTGACTTTTTTAAATTACCCTGGGTGTTGAACCTTTTTTTTTGTATTAAAAAAAAAACAAAAAAGATTTCGATTTTTTTATTACTTACCGAAATCGAATTAATCTTCGTGTTCTTCAAAAGGATCGCGAAGTTGTTTTGATGGAGGTCCAAACCCAACATAAAGCGAATAGCCTGTAATACTTAAAAGTAAACATCCAATAAAAATAGTAAAGAAAAAAGCAGGGCTTTCCATAATAAGTTTTTTATAGTTTAAGACAAATTCTATTAAAAAACTGATAATTTCTTAGCTTTTTTTAGTTTTAATAAAAAAAAATTTCAAAAATATGTACGTGATGCGCACTAAAATAGAAAAAAACAAAACAAAAAATAAACTGACTAGATTATTTTTTATCAGGCTTAAAAGAAAAAATATATTTTTTTAATAGAATTTTTTATTTTTTATCCATTTTAACTTTTTTATTTTTCGATTATTTTTACTAAAAATTTTGAAGTAAAGTTTTAATAAAAAATAAAAAATAATAAAAAGAAAAAATTTAAGTGAAGCTCGCTTTTTTATAATTATTTAATAATACGAGGTGGTTCACGAAAGAAAATTGAAAAGAAAATGATACCTAATGTTCCTACTAATAAAAAAGTATAAACTAAAGCTTCCATAAGAGAGAATTTAATGTTTAAAATGATTTAACGAATCTTGTTTAGTTTTTTATTTAAAAAAAACTAATTTAGAATCGGATTGGATAAAAAATAAAATTTTACTAAATTTTATTTTTTATCCAATTTAGAAATATTTAAAAGAAGATTGATTTCTTTTTTATTTTAAAATATGAAGAACAAACTAAAAAACAAAATTTTTAGTTTTTATTCGTTCGAAATTTATAAAAAATATTTAAATTTGAATGAACAAAGTCTTATGAATGGTTAAATCAAAGGATTCAAACCACAACGTGGTTCTCATAAATAAAATAAGGGTTTTTAAGCAAAGACGTGCTTGATTTTTAATTTAACAACTAATAAAAACGAGTTCAATTAAAAAATTATACAGATTGACGACGTGTTGATGTATCACCTAATTTTAAGAATGCACCGAATTCAATTTGTTCTTCGATACCTTCATCAATACCAGCAAAAACATCACGGAAAATAGTACGCGCACCATGCCAAATGTGACCAAAGAAGAATAATAACGCAAAACTTAAGTGTCCAAATGTAAACCATCCACGAGGGCTACTACGGAATACACCATCTGATTGTAAAGTTGAACGATCAAATTCAAAAATTTCACCTAATTGAGCACGACGTGCGTATTTTTTAACTGTTGCTGGGTTATTAAATGAAACACCATCTAATTCACCACCATAGAATGTTACAGAAACACCTACTTGTTCAATACTGTATTTTGATTCTGCTCGACGGAAAGGTACGTCTGCACGTACAACACCATCTTTATCTAATAAAATAACAGGGAATGTTTCAAAGAAAGTTGGCATACGACGTACAAATAATTCGTTCCCATCTTTATCTTTGAAAACAGCATGACCTAACCAGCCTACTGCAATACCATCACCACTGTTCATAGCACCTGTACGGAATAAACCACCTTTTGCTGGATTGTTAAACTAGAGTCACCTGTTACCAGGTAACCCCGTCTTCAGATCCGGACGTGAGACTTTCACCTCATCCGGCTCCCGGTTAATAGTTCGACTATCGAACGAGTCTAAAACATTTTAAAAACTGGCTTTTGACAATAAACAATTTTTATGAACGACCTGAGAATGAACGCATGAACTTTGGTTACTATGACTCAATGAATCAAAACAAATGATTTTCATTTGGTCTATTGGAGAGAATGTCTTTTGACATAATGCACATTGTCCTTTTTGTAAACGAATTAAATGACTTAAACGCGGTTTAAAATGACTGTAATTTTTTAATTTTAAAGTCCAATAAATATGATCACTATTAAAAATCGATGCGTTTTCTTTTATTTTTAAAAATTTTTGACGTGAAATCCAACTTAATTTAGGAAGATAATTTTTAATAATTTTTCCATTCAATGTTTTTGATTGACCACAAAGAATCCAATTATTTTTAAAAGTTTTCCCTTTAAATTTATAAATATTTCCTGATGGAAAGTATTTTTCTTTTAAAGCGTGACGATTCATTCCGGGTGCTTTTCTTCTAAATACCCAAGCTCTTAATTGCCCAAAAATAGCTTGATCTATTTTTTGAAAATCTTTTAAACATTGTGAATATTGAAAATACGTTGCCCATTGAAGAAGAATAGGCGTCAGCTTCTTTATAAGTATATAAGAAGAGGACGCTTTATTATTTTGAATAATCAATCTTGTTTTAATTAAAAGTTCTTTTTTACTTTCACGAGAAATATGAATTCTACATCGATATTTATGATTTTTATTAATTAAAATAATATGAAAACCTAAAAAGTTAAAACCTGTCGTTGTACAACAAATATGAGTCTTTATTTTATTCAAACCTATATTTAGAAACCACTTTTCTACAACGAATTTAGCTTCCTCCGTCACTTGTTCTGGAGTTATAATAACAAAATTTTCACCATACCTTATAAAGCTAATTTGCTTTGCCGATTGAGGATGATCTTTATTTAGATGGTTTAAGTTACTATACCATTGATTCAAGTGAGTTTCTAAACCATGAAATGCAATATTTAATAATAATGGTGTTAAAATACCACCTTTAAAGATACTTTTTTCATATTCAAAAGTCTCCTTTGAATCATCGGTGAAAATATTCGCATTTAACCATATTTTCAATTGATTTTTAATATTGGAAATGGTATTTAGCTTTTTAAGTAATAAATCACAATTTAATTGAGTCAAATCTTCAATTTTTGCATTTATAACATATTTTGGTTCGGATTGTATATTAATAAAAATCTGTTCAATAGCATCATAATAGTGGCGACCAGGTCGAAAACCGTAAACACTGTTTTCAAAAACCGCTTCCCATTCAGGCTCTAAAGCCATTTTAACTAGGTTTTGCTTTGCTAAATCTTTTAAAAGAACGATGGTTGGTTTTTGTTTACTTGACATTGTGATAGGCCTTTGACAACTATGAGAACTTTTTTCATTAAGTTTTAGCGAATTCGCTAATTGCCATTTTTTTTGCCCCGTTAAATCATCGTTTAATTGAATTTTTTTCGTATTTTCTCGGTTTTTTAAACAAATTGCTTGATTGACTGCTAAAAGCTTAGCATCAAGGCTATTAATAAGTTTATTTTGTAGATAATAAACAACAGTTATATTTTGTTTTGTTTTAGCTCTATAAATGCGACGTTGAATTCGAAAGATTCTTTGTTGAACTTTTGTCCAATCAATTTGATCCCACGCTAATTTTGTTTTTAAATTGCTCATATATTTAAAGAATGACGTCAAACATTTCTATTAACCCACTGATACGTCGGCATATCTAAAACACACATTTCTTGCATTTTAGCATTAGCTTTTTATCAATGTCCTACCTCTAAGTATCATATAGAAATATAAGCTTTATAATTTCAAACTTACTAGGTTTTCCTACCTTATGAGGAAATACTTAGATTTTTCCTTGGTCCTTTATTATATATGACGACATACTTAGGACGACATAATACTCGATAGTAGATTGAATCAAGTCAATTTTCCAGCTAGTTATGGGAAACAACATAACTAGTTCTACACTAAGATTCCATATTTTATATAGATATATTTGGAATTATCAAGCTTTAATGTCTTTGAACAAAATGTTCATGAAATGAATCCATATATGTCTACCTAAAAACCTTTTTTGCTTTAACTTCATTCGTGCCTTACTCCGAATTATCAAGGTTTAAAGGGCAAGTCACTGGATTGACTGTAGGAATTTCACCTAATAATAATAAAGCTATCAAAACTGATTCAGTTTCAACTCGTGCTTTCATTTTTAAAATGTTACACGATTACAAGTCGCACATTTCCAATATAATCATAAAACGCTAATTTTTCAGGAATTTGTGACCATGCTTCAGAATAAGATTTTCCTTCAGCAAGGCTGTTTTGTACTCGTTTATCAATTTCTTGTTGGAAGAAACCTAAATCCCATTGATAACGTGTTGGGCCAAATAATTCAATTGGTGTAGTTGCTGAACCGTACCACATTGTTCCGGCAACAACAAAAGCAGCCCAGAACACAGCAGCAATACTACTTGAAAGAACTGTTTCAATATTACCCATACGAAGAGCATTATATAATCGTTGTGGTGGACGTACACATAAGTGGAATAAACCAGCTAATACGCCTAAAATTCCGGCTGCAATATGATGCAAGTTTTTTATAATAAAAAAACGTGGACTATCTCTTCAACCTAGTTTTTGTTTACTTTTCAATCATAGAGTTTTTTTGAATGCACATTAACTGCTTTAGCTAATCGATAAAGCCGCTTTATTCCTTTTGGTGTTAAATGCACACCTTGTTTTCTACGTAAATAAATTCGTTTCCAACGTGTAAAGCTTATATGTTTAATGGTTTTTAAAGGATATTTCTCTATATAATCAATAATCATGGTATGTGAAGATAAACTATTAAATTGAATACTAACATAAGAGCGGTTTGTTTTTTTTTTGCTTTATTTTTAAATAAATAAAAACATTTTCCTTTAAATAAAAACAAAATTGTTTTCAAAACACTTTGATCAGTTGAAGGTTGAGTTAATAAAAATTTTTGATTAAGTTTGATTTGACATTGTGATATTTGCTCAAATAGCTGATAATCTTGTTGTGACCAATGTTTTTTCATTTTAGGTAACTGATCAATTTGAGTTTTTAAACTGACCGGTAAATGAACACTAACAGAAAAACAGCCTTCCGCATCAATAAAACCTGAAAGCCACGCATTGGTTAAACAAATTTTAGAAGACCAAGGTTTTGTTTTATCAAATGGAGGTTTAAACATACCTTTTTTTTGACCTATTTCAATACATTTCAAAAACTGTTGTTGACGTTTCAAAAGAATTAAATTACCCGATAAAAGATAAGCAATATTTTCAATTGACTTTTTAGACGTTAATGTCCAGCGCCAATAAGTTTTTTCATTCTGGATGAATTTTGAAACTTGTCCAAAACCAAAAGTATTCGCAATGTGTTCAATGATTATTCGCTCTCTTTGACAAATACTAAATACTAATCTTTCACAAATAGTTTCTTGATAACTTTTATCATTACAAAATCTAGTTTGAATACGTTTTTCTCTATAATAGAAACTACCATCACCTTCAAAAAAACCAATAAACCATTCTAAAAAACTTTCGGGTATACGAGCAACATGGTGTGCATGACCATAATTATAAAAAGCTTCAAAACAAAAACTAGGTGCTTTGCGTATAGTCTCTGAGGATCCATTCGGATTTATTTTTTCCATAATATAATAAATAAATTGATTTTTGTTTGTAAAGTGGATGAAAAAATAAAAACTTAATTGATGTTTCCTGCTGATTGTTTCTCCATTTTTCCACTATTTGAGTTTAAGTTTGCTTTTTTAAAATAAAACAAGGCTTAATCAAAATAGCTAAAAATTTCTTCAAAAGGTTCCAGCATATAGCAAAGTTTTCTTAAAAATTGTTACCAATTTTAACGCCCCATGATATTAAGACGCTACACCACCAGGGTTATAAGGATCAAAACCGTCAGCTCCCCACGATGGAGCAACAGGCTGAACACTTCCTGTTAAACCATAAGGATCTGAAACCCAAATACCAGGTCCAAAAAGACCTGTAACGTGAAATGCTCCAAATCCGAAACATAATAAACCTGCTAAAAATAAATGAATACCAAAAATTTTTGGTAAATCTAAAGCAGGGTTACCTGTACGCGGGTCACGGAATAATTCTAAATCCCACATTACCCAATGCCAAATTGCGGCAGCAAATAATGCACCTGATAAAACAATGTGTGCAGCAGCAACACCTTCATAACTCCAGATACCTGGGTTTGTAGCAGTTTCACCACTAATAGTCCAACCACCCCATGATTGTGTTACACCAAGACGTGTCATAAAAGGTAAAACGAACATACCTTGACGCCACATAGGGTTTAAAACAGGATCTGATGGATCAAAAACAGCAAGTTAGCGGGTAAAGCTCTTCAATTACTTTAAGATCCTCCCCTAAGAACCGTACGTGCGCTTCTCAACGCATACGGCTCAAGCATAACAAAAAATTTTGATAAACACTCGAAGATTTACAAAAATTTTCCGAAGCTCGCAGACTATAAAAATTTTATGTTGAAAGGATACACCTTTTTAAATAAACAATTTTTTATTTTGTTTTCTCCATTTTATAATCAATTTCATTTTTGGCTAGAATGAATGTTATTTTTTTTACCTGATTATAATTTAAAAGTGTTATTAACTTTCCATCTTTTGTTTGAATAGAAAAAACCCAACGACCGTTTTTATGTTTCCAATAATTTTTAAAAATCCATTTATGAGTTTTATTACTATGACGTCGTTTTCCCCATTTTATTAAACAATGATATAAATATTGATTCATAGAAGAGCCAATTTTTGATAAATTATGACATTGACTATGATAAGTTATCCATTGATCAATTTTTTTATTTAGTTTTGGAATCAGAATTTGTGGTTCGTGTATTTTTTTCGTTAAATATTTCATTTCTTTTCGATGGTCCGCAAGATTTTTTTTAGATATTTGACATAAAATTTTATTATTTTGATATTTTCTAAAATGCCAGTGTAAAAAATCAAATCCTTCTGAAATAAATCGTATAGCTGATGTTTCTTCTTTTATTTTTAAACCGCGCATATCAAGAGACTTTATAATCAAATTTTTAATAAATTCTAATTCTTGTTCACTTTCCCCAACAATGATCATGTTATCAACATAACGAAAAATATTGAGTTTTTTTTTTATAAATACGTGATCATTTTTGTTTTGATTGACGGTTAAATTATTTTCTATATTTTTTTCTAAACTATTTAAACTTAAATTTAAAAATATATACAATAATTCTTTGTCTAAATAAGAATTAGATGAATTTGATAAAAGATGATTTTGATTCAAGGTATTATCTTGAAACCAACGTTTTAAAACGTTTTTTTCGATTGGTATTTTTTTTAAAAGCCAATCTTGATGGTTCTTTTTGAATAAATCGTCAATACTTAAATAAAAAATCCATTTTGCATTTGACTTTAAAAGAAATTGATGAATTAAAGTATTTAATTTTAAATTTTCAGTATTTTCAATGATCGACTGATTTAAAAATAAATTAGGTTGTGTTTTTAAACAAGGACTAAGAATCAATTTCCATAACGCTTTATAAGCACGATTAGATATTGAAATGATTTCAAAACAATCTAACTCCTGATCATTTAGATTTTTCGATTTTAAATAATTCAATTCAGAGAACGATTTTGTTAAACCGATTTTAGTCAAATTAAGTGCAAGTTTTTCTTTTTTATTAAAAGTTATCCAAAGTTGATCATCGATTTTAATCATTTGATTAATGGAAGAGTCTTGTGTCACAAGTTTAATTGCTTTTAAACGTGCAGCTGTACTGCGTTTTAAAAGTCGTTGAAGATTTCGGACTGTACGATAATCATTCCGTTCTGCTGCTTTAGCTATTCTATGTTGTAAGACTTTAATGGTTTTTTCAATTTTGGACCAGTTTAAATCAGTCCAGTTTTCTACCTTTAATGGGTAATAAATAGATTGTTTTTGACTTGTTGTCATTTATCACTCCTTCTATTTTATTTCAACGCTCATTCGAAGGGATAAAAGATAAAAAATAAAAAATTTATAAAATTGATTATTTTGCTCTTTCCAATTAACCACTAAAGTTCAACCTTAGAATTAACTATTATACCAAAGAGAAGTTAGCTATTCCTTTCGGTCAAAGGCACATATATATGGTTTTTGAAAATTTTAACCTTTCAGCCTTTATATCTATCATTACAATAGATCATTCGCTTTTTCTCTACTCTTTTACCCTCCATTCCACTTTTGCTTTGTTGCCTTTGCATTACCATAAAAAGATTTTATTCTATTAGAGAATTCGAGTTCTTTTGATGGGGGATTTGTAGGGTTTACCTCGTCTTAGATAAGGTCTGTTTCCTCTAATTGCTAAATTAGAGATGATAAGTTCTAGTTAGGTATACGCCGGCTTGTGTAGTGATACCGTATTCCTTTTATGTAAGGATATAACCTACAAGCAATCATCAATACCATGGTTTCATTGATTTTTTTTTGGCTTAACGACGCAGTGAGCCCTTATTCTACTCCTTATCAAACGGCAAATATATTGAAATTTATAAGTTAAAAGATTTTATTATAATTTTTCATTTTTCTATCTGCTTAAGACAATTTTATTACTTACTTTTGCCTTAGATAGTTGCCTCACGTAGGTATATACGTGGCATTGTTAATTAAACAACGCATACCTTATCCAGTTACCTATTCTTAACTTAAAATTTTAATTTAATTCATAGTTTCGAGTCGCACCATAAAAAGCCATTGATCCAGCCCAACCTGAAACAAGAGAAGTGTGCATTAAGTGAACAGCAATTAAACGACCTGGGTCATTTAATACAACTGTATGAACACGATACCATGGTAATCCCATATTTGATTGATAATTAATAAATATTTTTTACTTTCTTTCTTTTAATGAAAACAGACTTTTTTATGGGTCTATTTTTATAATCTATTCGTTGCTAGTCGAAAAATTCAATAAAATTTAGTTTTACAATTTATTAGTTAAATTTTATCTTTTTTAATGTATTATATCATAAAAAAAATAAAATAAAAGTTTTCTTTTTAAATTTTATTTAAACAGTTTCAAAAAAGAACTTTTTTATAAATAATAGCAAAATGAATCAAATAAAATAAATACAAAGTTAAATTCATTTGAAATAGAGCATTTAATTTTTCTATATTAATCAAAAATAAAAATTGAAAAGAATAAAATAAAAAATTTATAAAAGTGATTGTTTTGTGTTAGAAATAAACTAAATTCCTTGATTTAGAAACCTTTTCACTTAAAATTTTTTATTTTTTACTTAATTTTTGAGTTTAATTTTAAGTTTAAATTTATACATTTTAATAATTTTATTGTAAAACTATTTTTTTAGGACTTGACAAATTTTTTTTACGCTGTATAATTTTTTATAAAATAAAAAAGAAAAAAGAGGGTAATGTAATATATAAGTTAATAAATTAAATAAATAAATAAATTAAATAAATAAGTTAAATAAATAAGTTAAATAAATAAGTTAAATAAATAAATTAAATAAATAAGTTAATAAATAAGTTAATTAATTTAAATAACTAATTATTAATTTATATTTAATTTAATAACTAAAGATTTAATAACTAAAGATTTAATAACTAAAGATTTAATAACTAAAGATTTAATAACTAAAAATTTAATAATTTGTTTAGTTATAAATTATAAACAATATTATTAAATAATAATTAAATATTTATATTAATTTATTATTTTAATAATAAAAACTATTTATTATTTATTAATGGGTTATATTAATAAATCTATTACTAATTAAATAAATAAATTTATTACTAATTAAATAAATAAATCTATTACTAATTAAATAAATAAATCTATTACTAATTAAATAAATAAATCTATTACTAATTAATAAAGTTATTAATGAATTTAATTAAATAAATAAACAAATTTATCAAAGTATTTAAATAGTGATATAAGTTAAATAGTGATATAAGTTAAATTGATGTTTTTTTAGTGATTACGTCACATTGTATAAAGCGGTCTCACCAAGTCTTTTGTGAACCTTTTTCATATCCTGAAAAACTAAGCAAATATTTTTTAATTTGAACCTAGACATTAATATTTTTAAAGATTTTTTTTATTAAACAAGCCCAGCAGGATTCGAACCTGCATTAAAAACTTAGAAGGTTTTTGTCCTAATCCCTTAGACGATGGGCCCTGATTCAATTTCGTCAATTTCGTTTATTAATTATTTTTAGGTTAAATGATTAGTATTAAATATTTATTAAACATAAAACATATTTTATTTATTAAAAATAAATTGTCAATTTACAAGTTAAAATCGTTTTCTATTTTTATTTTATTTTTAGATTAAAAAAACAAAAATCATTCCATTTCAATTAATTTACTCCCCTTTTTGTAAAAATTTATTATTTTGTTTATGCTAGATAATTAGAAACAATAAAATTTTTTATTAAAGTTTTCTATTAATTATAAAATAAATTTTTTAATTTAAAAATACTAATAAAAATATAACAGTTTATAAAAAACGAGCAAAATAAAAAATTTTAATACTAGAGTAATTTTTATTTTTAATTAAATATTAATTGGAAAAAACAAAATAAAAGATTTTACAAATTTTTTATAGTTTATCGGAAAGAACAAAATAAAAAATTTGTAAAATTTTTTATTTTTTATCCAATTATTCTTAAGTTTTTTAACTTAAAAACCATTTTTCATAGTCAGTGGAGGTAAATATATGACTCGAGTAAAGCGTGGTTTTGTAGCCCGCAAAAGACGTAAAAAAGTATTAAATCTTACAAAAGGTTTTCGTGGTAGCTCATCAATTTTATTTCGTTCAGCAAATCAAAGAAAAATGAAAGCACTACGTTTTGCATATCGTGATCGTCGTCAGAAAAAACGTGATTTACGTAGTTTATGGATTGCCCGTATTAATGCTGCTGCACGATTATATGATTTAAATTATAGTCAATTAATTTATAAATTAAAACAATTAAATATTCATATTAATCGAAAATGGTTAGCGCAATTAGCCATTCGTGATCAAAAAGTTTTTTATGAGTTAATTAAAAATGTGTTTTAATTACAATATTTTATTAAATAAAATTTTTAATTATTTTATTTACTAATAAAAACTAAAATAAAAATGAAATAAAACTAAAAAATGATTTTGAGAAGAACACAATAGAAAATTTGTAAAATTTTTTATTTTCTATCAAAACTTTTTTATTTTTTGATAAAAAGATAGATTAGTTTAAAAAAAGATTTAAAATGGCGTCAAACCACCCTTCAGATAAAAAGAAACTAAACAGATTATTTTTATTTTATTCTTTTTTTTTCTAACTTAAAGTTCATTAAGTTCATTTTGATAAACAATTTTTAAATTATGAGAAAATATACACCAAAAAAAGTTAAAAGTAAAGTCAATACTGCTATTGTTTTTCATAAAAAAAATAGTTCAGGTTCATTTGTTCAAGGAACTATTGATTATAAAAACATCGCTTTATTACGTAAATTTATTAGTTCGGAAGGTAAAATTTTACCGCGTCGTTTAACAGGATTAACTGCTAAAGAACAACGTCATATGGCGACTGCTATTAAAACAGCGCGTATCGTTGGTTTATTACCGTTTATTAATCAATAAAAAATTTGAATTCATCAGTTATGTAGAATACAACACTTTTTAATATTCTATACGCTATTAAGCAATGAATAATTATAAAGATTAACAATGGTTAAAAATTGTTAATAAAAAACCGACAAATCTTTTAATAACTAACGAAACAAAAAATTTTTTTACTTTAAAAATTTTTAATTAGGGATTAGCCCTGAAGTCCTATGTTAGTCTTTTATTAAAAAGATAAAAACACTTTAATAAAAATTTTAAATACAATAAACTATGAGCAAATATAGAGGACCTAGATTAAGACTTGTTCGTAAATTAGGAGAACTCCCTGCACTTACAAGCAAAGTATCAAATAAAAATCAAACACCGGGTCAACACGGACAACCGAAAATTAAATTGTTAAGAAATATGTCACCTTATGGATTACGACTATTAGAAAAGCAAAAATTACGATTTAATTATAACATTACTGAACGTCAGTTATTACGTTATGTTAAACAAGCAAAAAAATTAACAGGTTCAACAGGCGAAATTCTACTTTCATTACTTGAAATGCGTTTAGATAATATTGTTTACCGATTAGGAATGGCTCCAACAATTGTAGCTGCGCGTCAATTAGTTGGACATGGCCATGTTTTAGTCAATAAACAAAAAGTTGATATTCCAAGTTATACATGCCAATTAAAAGATGTTATTTCTATTAAAGATAAAAAATCATCACGTGATTTAGTGAATAAATTTGTTCAAGAATCTTCTAATAACCAAATTCCAAGTCACTTAAGCTTTAATAAAGAAAATTTAGTAGGAGTCGTTAATGGTGTTGTCACTCGTGAATGGGTAGGTTTACAATTAAATGAATTATTAGTTGTAGAATATTATTCACGTAATTAGAAAAATAGATTTTAAAGGAGGAATCACTCGTGGATCAATTACTTAATCCAATAAAAGGAACAGGGCGTAGAAAAACGTCAGTAGCAACAGTAGAAATGGTACCAGGAAACGGAGATTTTACAATTAATCAAACGCCTGGTGTTTTATATATGCAACAAAATTCTTCACTTATTTTTACAATGCAAGCACCATTAGAATTTTTAAAAGTCAAAAATGAGTACAATGTCACTGTTAAAGTTGAAGGTGGAGGTTTAGTCGGTCAAGCAGAGGCTATTAAATTAGGTGTTGCACGTGCGCTTTGTGAATTCAATAGCGCTTATCGTAGTTCATTAAAATTAAAAGGTTATTTAACACGTGATGCACGTATTAAAGAACGTAAAAAATATGGTTTAAAAAAAGCTCGAAAAGCACCACAATTCTCAAAACGTTAATTTGTTTTTTTGAATTCAGTTTAAAAATCAATTCAAAAAAAGTTTGGATTTAAAACCCGAAGGAAAGAACAAAATAAAGAACAAAATAAAAAATTTGTAAAATGTTTTATTTTTTATCTCATTCAATTAAACTTAAAAAAACTAGCTGTTATTATTTTTAAATTAAATCTTAACTTAATTTCTTTTATCTAAAACTGATAAGAGTCGTCATTTTTATTTATTTATAGGAGAAAATTAAATGTCTACAACAGTTGAACAAATCATTGAACAATTAAAAACATTAACATTACTTGAATCAGCAGAATTAGTATCACAAATTGAAGAAACTTTCGGTGTTGATGCTTCTGCACCTGTAGGAGGTGGGGTTATGATGGATCCTGGTGCAACTGGAGCGGGTGCTGAAGTTGCTGAAGAAAAAACAACTTTTGATGTTTTAGTAGAAGATGTAGCTTCGGATAAACGTGTTGCAGTTTTAAAAGTTATTCGTAAATTAACATCATTAGGATTAGCTGAAGCAAAAGAATTCACAACATCATTACCTAAAGCTTTAAAAGAAGGTGTTTCAAAAGAAGAAGCAGAAGAAGCTAAAACTGAATTAGAAGCAGCAGGTGCTAAAGTAACAATTAGCTAAGATTTTTATTAGTTAAAAATTTTGTTTTTTTAGTTTTATTAAAAATAGCGCGGTTTTATTAAAACCGCGCTATTCGTGTTTAATATTATTTAATAGTCAAAACAAAAAAATAAAAAGAAGGCACTTTGTATTTTTAGAATTGAGTCCAAACGAAAAAACGTTTCTTGTTTAAAAAAAATTTTCAGGTAATTCGTGTTTTTTGCATTGATGCAATTAATCTTTCGTGTTTTTAATTAAATTCTTTGAGATAGCTTAAAAAATTGACTTTTAAACTGAATTGACTATTATAAATACTAGTAATTTAAAAATTTTTATTAAAAAACGTCTTTAGTTCAGTTGGTAGAACGTAGGTTTCCAAAACCTGATGCCGTGGGTTCGAGTCCTACAAGACGTGTTAGTTAAATTAAGTTATGCTTAAATAATTGTAGACTATTTTATTATTCTACAATTATTTTTTCCAACCCATTGATTTATTACAACCCGTTTTCCCCTGTCGGGTCATTGATAGCGTTAAATAGTTTCATGTTCCTTTAAAAGTTCAGTGAGTTGCTTGCTTGTAAGTTTTTTTATCTTTACTTGAGGGTATTTCCGATGTATTTTAGCTGATAGTTTCTTGTTAACTTTAAGTTTATTCTTCTTAAGTTTTTAAATCTTCAAGAGATTCTTGGAGAATCTTTTTATCTGTTTATGAATTAATGAAATTAGTATTAGTAGTAATAAAGTAACAAACATATATTTTAACTAATACTGATTAATTGAAATAAATAAAAATTATTATTTTAATTTAATTTTAATTTTAATTTATTATTTTATTTTTTTTATATTTAATTATTATAATTATTATCTTTTGTTATTAATAATTTTAAATATTTTTTTATAAAGGTTTTAAATTAAAATTTTAATTTAAAACCTTTTGAAAGCGGAAAGAACAAAATCAAAAACAAACTAAAAAGTTTATTTTTTTAAAATTAAGCACTTTTAAATAAAAATGTTAAATTTTTGGTTTTGTTCTTTCCTTCGAGTTTTTTATTAAATACGCTTATTAAATACGCTTAAAAAGAAAAAACTAATGGATCTGGGAAAAAGCGATTAATTTCAATTAATAAACCTGCAGTAAAACTAATCCAAGCAAAAGCAATCACTGGTGCTGTAGAAAGGTACGTTACAAAATCTTTCATTAGATAAAGCCCTTCAATATATAAAAAATTTGTTATCTTGAATTCAAACTTGTTTTCTTAAAAAAAATTAGCTTTTAAAATTAAACATTTATAATTAAATAAATTATAAACGATAATTTATTTAAGAGTTAGTGAATATTTCATCACTTTAAGATTCGCTAAAGTTTTTTTTATAAGAGATTTTAATTATATGTTTAATAAGTATCTTCATTAATGAGTTTATTCATTATTGAATCTATTTATTAATAATTTAATTATTTTTAACTAAAAATTTTTTTAAAAATATCGCGTACTTTATCACCAGAATCGATTGTTTCTAATGGATCTTTACGAAGACGATGACGTAGACATAATGGGATAACACGGAAAATATCTTGCGCTGTTACTTCTGTACGTCCTTCAAAAGCTGCTAGGGCTTTAGCTGCACGATTTGTTACAATATCACCACGCAACCCATCAACATTTAATTCTGAACAAATCTGGGAAATTTTTACTCGAAAATCATACTCAACATTTGTTTGTTTTAAAAGCTGACGTGCATCTACAATTTTTTGTCGTAATGCTTGTTGAGAATCCGTATAATTTTTTCTAAAATCTAGTGGGTTCTCGTCAAAAGCAGCTCGTTGTTCAACAATCTGAACACGAAGATCAGGTTCTTTAACAGTTCCAATTTCGGCATGCATACCAAAACGATCTAATAATTGTGGTCGTAGTTCCCCCTCTTCAGGGTTTCCAGAACCTACTAAAATAAAACGTGCTGGGTGACTAATTGAGATACCTTCACGTTCAACCGTATTCCAACCTGAAGCCGCTGAATCTAATAAAACGTCAACTAAATGATCATCTAATAAGTTTACCTCATCAACGTATAAAATACCACGATTTGCAGAAGCTAATAATCCAGGTTCAAAAGCTTTAACACCTTCTGTTAATGCTTTTTCAATATCAATTGTTCCACAAACACGATCTTCGGTTGCTCCTAGTGGTAAATCAATCATTGGAATTTGTTTAGTTGCAGTTTCTAAAGCTTCTCCGTTTTGAAATTTTTTACGAACTTCTTCACTCATTAATTCTGGATCTGTCGGATCAGAATTAAAAGGATCGTTTGCAACAATTTGCATGTCGGGTAACAAATCACTAAGTGCGCGAACAGTTGTTGATTTTCCTGTCCCACGATCTCCCATTACCATAACACCCCCAATTTTAGGGTCAATGACATTTAAGATTAAGGCTAATTTCATTTCTTCTTGACCAACGATGGCTGTGAATGGGAAAACTGGTCGGCTTTCAACTGTCATTGTTTCTGACATAAAATATCCTTCGTTTTGAAAAATAGGTATAAAAAAAAAAAAACGACTTAGTTTGTTTTTCTTTTATTCTCTCCAGATAAAAAATAAACTAAAGCGTTTTTTTATTTTGTTCTTTTTTATTGTGTAAATTTTTCTATTTTAAATTTATTTTAAAATATTTTTTATTTGTTTAACACAATATTTGTTAAATAAATAATTTTGATTTTCTTATTAATTATTATAATATCTTAGATTTATTTTAAAAACAAGTTTTTAAAATAAAAATTTTTTTAGAAAAAGATTTGACAAAAACTGACTTATTAATAAAATCAACCAAGATAGTTTACTTTTAATTCATTAAAAAGTTTACGGGATGTAGCGCAGTTTGGTAGCGCACCTGTTTTGGGTACAGGTGGTCGCAGGTTCGAATCCTGTCATCCCGAATATTATGTGGTATGTTACGATTGATGCCGCATCTACCTTTGTTTATTGTTTAGGTTTTAGAAGTCATCTATTCAACAATTGACTTGTTGAATAAATGACTTATTTTTAAAAAGTAATAAATTTAGCTTTCGAGTTTAACGATCTAGGACTCTCCGAGATCCTCATTTAGAATTTTAAAACGAAAAAAACAAATTAAAAAACAAATAAAAGCGTTTTTTATTTTGTTCTTTTTATTTTTTTAATTAATTTCTTGTTTTTCGATGTACATAAAAATTGATGTCATTGCAATTGCCGGAAAAACAAGACCTACTAAAGGTACTAGAATAGAAGGTAAATAAGCAGCAGCCATTAAAAAATCTCCTTATATTTTTATATTATTTAAAAATTTTAATTTTGCATTTTTTAATATGATGACAGAATAAAAATTAAACAGGATTTAAAACGAGTATCGTTTTAGATCAAATCAGTTCATCATTCATTTGTATCATTAAATAAAAAATTTAAAATTAAAATCTATTATTTTCTTTTTCATCGATTAAAAATTAACGGTTAGGGTTACGACCTGGGTCATTTGATAAGAAACCGAAAATAAATAATGATACAAAGAAAGTGACAACAGTGTAAACAAAAATTTTAAGTGTTAACATAAATGAATAAAAAATGACTTTTTATAGACTTAAATAGATAAGTTTAGTAAATTTCAAAACAGAATATTTTTATAACTTTACTAATAACGGTCGTTTTCACTGCTTGAAAATAACGTTGCTTACGCGTTAATACAAACGCAGTTTGTACATATGTTATTTTTAAGACGTTTTTATCTTTTTATTTTAATAAAATAAAAAAGAATAAAAATAAGAACTACATTTTAATAAAAACAATTATAAAACTTTTCTAAATATAAGAAAAGCGAGAAAGTGTTACAAATTTAGAATATAATTTGAAATATCTTATTAAAGATATTAAAAGATAAATAAAAATTGACTTCTAAGATTATGGATTTAAAAGATAAATAATGATTTCTGCTATTTTTAAGCAAGCAACTTTAGGTTTATTAAACAAATTTTTTTTAAGTCGTTTTCGTTTTTGATTTTTTTATTTTCTAGGCGATGACGTCATTGATTTGATTTTAAAATTTAGTTAATAGTTTAGTTTGTTTCCCGTTGTCTTAACCAAGCTTGAGCTTCTAAATAATTTGTTGGCGCTAATCTAATAGCTTCGTTCCAATAATCCGCTGCTTTATCATATAATAATTTAGCCACTTCAGTTTGATTTTTTTCTGTCGCTTGCTCGGCACGATAATGATAAATAACTGCAATATTGTTTAAAGCTTGAGGTAATGTTGGGTTTCGTTTTAAAGCTTGATAATAATATTCTAATGCACGCCCATGTTTTCCATTACTTGTATGAATTAAACCAATGTTATATAAAATGTAACTTCGATCGTATGGATCAATTTCAAGTCTTAGTGCTTGATAATAGTTTTGTAATGCTTCAGCATACTCACCTTCGGCTTGTGCAGACATTCCATCACGATAATAAGTAAAAGCTTGTTTTTCTCGATTTGAAGTAGGTAAAACTTTAATTAAAATATCCGCTACTACAGTAAACGTTTTGTCAATAAAATTATCATTTCTTTGTGATCTAGGCATAAGTTTGTTTGAATAAGATGAATGAAAAATAACAAAGAATCTAAACAGTCTGTTTAGGAGGACCACGTAGTGGTTCTAAACATTTTGTTTTTTTTTACTTTTTTAATTTAGTTTTTTAATCATGGTTATTAAATGGATAAAAAGTAAAAACTTTGTAAAATTGATTATTTTGTTTTTTCTTATTTTTGAAAATTCACTTTTTATAAGCTAAAAAATGACAGTAAGGTTAGTCTTTCGAGTTTCTAAACTCGAATGAATGAACAAAATGAAAAAATAAACAGAAATAAATTTTTCTTCGACCTGTTTAATAAAAAATCTAATTGCTTTGTCTTATGGATAAAAATTAACAAATAAAGTAAAAAGAGAAAAAACGAATAAAACAAACTATTTCATTTATTTTTTATTTCTCTTCTAATTTTTGATTCTTTTTATCTAGGCGCTGACGTCATTGTCATTTCAAGACGCTTTTCAATTAGTTTGACTGGTCTATTTTTAGTATATCATAAAAATTTAAAAAATTTTAAATGTTTAAAATTTTTTAAAAAAATTTTTAAAAGTTAAATTTATAAAAATGAAACTAGTTTCATTTTAGTGGTGGTTTTTCAGAAAGTGAAAACCTAAAAAATAAAATCTTTCTTTTATAGTAGACAATATTTTCTTTTATTATTTGATTTATTTATTTATTTTTTTGATTGGCGAAAAGGCGAAAAAATATAAAATTTTTTTATTTTTTTTTTTATTTATAAAAAAACTATTAAAGTTTGACTTGTCTTCAAAAAAAGAAGAAGCTGTCAATTTATTTTTTATTTAACTTAATTTAAAAAATTTGAAATAAAAACTGGGAAAGAACAAAATAAAAAATTTTACAAATTTTTTATTTTTTATCCAATTTGGCTTTTTTATTTTCTTTTAACTAGGAAAATAGAATTGACTTTCTTTTTTTGAAGACTAAATTGAAACGCTAGAGCAAGATGAAAAATAAATCGAAAAGAGAAACGAATTAGATAAAAACAAATGACTTAATTTTTTTTTGACTTACTTTTTATTTATTTTTTTAATTCTTTTTCGCATTATTTTTTATGTTATTTCTAACATTTGAAGTTACAATCTTATAAATGAGAAGTTTAATTAAAAATTTAAACTGTCACCACGACGATACTGAAGATATGCAGTAACAAGAAGGCCAGAAATTGTTACCGGTACTAAACCTAAAACAATTCCAGATAATAAAGGTTCTACCATAAGTATTAAAAAAATATGTTAATTCAAGAATAAATGACTTTCACTAAAAAATCTATTTAAATTTAAAATAGATAAGGATTTTTTATGGGCCAAGACCCTTCGGGTTTTTTGATTTAATTTAAATACAAATTGTTAAATTTTATAAAAAGAATACCAAAATGGAAAAAACAAAATAACACTAAATTAAACAGTTTGTTTTTTATTTTTTATCCAATTAGTATTCTATTAGATATTTAAACGTTCACGTTTAAATATCTAAATTAATTTAACTTTTACTAAAGCTAAATAAACAACTGAAGCACCAATCACTCCTCCTACTAATAATCCAATGTAACTGATTAATGTTAACATAAATGTTGACTCCTAAAAAAGATTTTTATTAATAATTAATATTTTATTATAAGTTTTTTACTAAACTTAAAAATAAAATTCGATTGAAAACTTAAAGAATAAAAAATAAAAAATTTTTGAAATCTTTTATCTTTTATTCTTTAGTTCTATTAACTTAATATCGAGTTAAAACAAAATAATCTTTTTATTAAAACATCAATTTTTGAAGTCAAGAGAAACTAAGTTTTCTTTAAATTTGCAAATTTAATTTATATAATGATTAGAAATTCATTTCTGCTAATTGAACTTTTTCTACTTGTTTTTTCTTTAATACTAAGAAAATTTGTGTAATAAATACAGTAATTAAAAAGACAACTAAACCTTGAATACGTGCTGGGTTTTGTAATACAATTTCAGTTTCGGCTTGACCAAAACCACCTACGTTTGGATTATTTGTTAAAGGTTGATCAGCTTGAATTGTTTGACCTTCACGAACAATAAGTGATGGACCTGCAGGAATTTTTTCTACAACAGCTTCACCTTCAGCTGGTTGAATTGTAATTTTAGTAGCTTTTTTAGTTGTTTCAATTGCTGTAATAGTTCCAGTTGTTGAAGCATTAAATACGTTATTATTACTTTTTGATCCATCTGGATATAATTGACCACGTCCACGATTACCACCTAAATAAATAGGATATTTTAAGAAATGTACATCTTTATTTTTTGATGGATCTGGAGAAATTAATGGAACAACCATTTCACTATATTCTTTTCCAGGTACTGGACCTACGACTAAAATATTTTTTTGTTCTGGACTATAGGCTTGATAGTATAATTTACCAACTTTTGTTTTCATTTCTTCAGGAACACGATCAGCTGGTGCTAATTCAAAACCTTCTGGTAAAATTAAAACCATTCCAACATTTAAATCTCCTTTTTTACCATTCGCTTGAACTTGTTGAATTGATTCATCGTACGGAATTTTTACACTGGCTTCAAAAACACTATCAGGTAAAACAGCTTGAGGAACTTCTAATTCTACTGACTTTTGTGCTAAATGACAGTTTGCACAAACAATTCGCCCGTTTGGTTCACGAGGATTTTGATAGTTTTGTTGTGCAAAGATAGGGTATGCAAAAGCATTTGAAACCATATTAAAATTTAATAGCATTGCAGCTAAAAAAAGTAAAAAACCATTTTGTTTTTTTGTCATATTAATTATATAGTTATGATTGTATACAATTTTCTTTTCAGATTAAATGAAAAGTTAAAAGTTTTAACAATTTTAAATTTTCTTCTCATTATATATATTAACTTAAAATGGTTAAAACTACAAATTTTTATTTTATTCTTTCTAAATTAACTCAGTGGTTACAGTAAAGCGTTTGTGATCTTAAGTTGTATGCATTTATAAAGGTCTAGCTTAAATACTATTTTAATCATTTATTAAAATGATTAACCTGTTAAGATGACTTAATTTATAAAGTATTAATTATTTTAATAAATTAAAATAGTAAACTTTTATTAACCTTTTTTTTTGATATGATTATATTAGATTTAAAGATTTAAAATTTTTAATAAATAAAAATTAAAAATCTTTTTGCTTTTTTTCATCTTATCTATTTAAATAAAAATTTAATAAGATAAAAAAATAATGTTAATAAATTTAACATAACCTTTTTTGAATTAAACAGAATCACAGTTTAGTTTATTATACCGAATAGGTAAAAAGATAATAAACTTATTACTATTTACATTATTTATTAATAATAAAAATAGAATAAATTCAAATTTTAAAAAATATTTCAATTAGGAGATCTCGTTATATGACTATCGCAATCGGTAAGTCGGAACAAAAACGTGGGTTATTTGATGTAGCTGATGACTGGTTACGTCGTGACCGTTTCGTATTCGTAGGTTGGTCTGGATTATTATTATTACCTTGTGCATATTTTGCTTTAGGTGGTTGGTTAACAGGGACAACTTTCGTAACATCGTGGTACACTCACGGATTAGCAAGTTCATACCTAGAAGGTTGTAACTTCTTAACAGCTGCAGTATCAACACCACCTAACTGTATGGGTCACTCATTATTATTATTATGGGGTCCAGAAGCTCAAGGTGATTTCACTCGTTGGTGCCAATTAGGTGGTTTATGGACTTTCGTTGCATTACACGGTGCTTTTGGTTTAATTGGTTTCATGTTACGTCAATTTGAAATTGCACGTGCTGTTAAAATTCGTCCATACAACGCTATTGCATTCTCTGGTCCTATTGCTGTTTTCACATCAGTATTCTTAATCTACCCATTAGGACAAGCTGGTTGGTTCTTTGCACCTAGTTTTGGTGTAGCTGCAATTTTCCGTTTCATTTTATTCTTCCAAGGGTTCCACAACTGGACATTAAACCCATTCCACATGATGGGTGTTGCAGGTGTTTTAGGTGCGGCTCTATTATGTGCTATTCACGGTGCTACTGTTGAAAACACATTATTCGAAGATGGTGACGGTGCAAACACATTCCGTGCATTCAACCCAACACAGGCTGAAGAAACTTACTCTATGGTTACTGCAAATCGTTTCTGGTCTCAAATTTTTGGTGTAGCTTTCTCTAACAAACGTTGGCTTCACTTCTTTATGTTATTTGTACCAGTTACTGGTTTATGGATGAGTGCTTTAGGTGTTGTAGGTTTAGCATTAAACTTACGTGCTTACGATTTCGTATCTCAAGAGATTCGTGCTGCGGAAGATCCTGAATTCGAAACATTCTATACTAAAAACCAATTATTAAATGAAGGTATTCGTGCATGGATGGCTGCTCAAGACCAACCACATGAACGCTTAGTATTCCCAGAGGAGGTATTACCACGTGGAAACGCTCTTTAATGGAACTCTTAGTGTTGGTGGTCGTGATCAAGAGTCTACAGGCTTCGCATGGTGGTCTGGAAATGCTCGTTTAATTAATCTTTCAGGTAAACTTTTAGGTGCACACGTTGCACACGCAGGTTTAATTGTTTTTTGGGCAGGTGCTATGAACTTATTTGAAGTAGCGCACTTTATTCCTGAAAAACCAATGTATGAACAAGGTCTTATTTTATTACCACACTTAGCTACTTTAGGTTATGGTGTTGGTCCTGGTGGTGAAGTTGTAGATACATTCCCATACTTTGTATCGGGTGTTCTTCACTTAATTTCTTCTGCTGTTTTAGGTTTTGGTGGTGTATATCACTCATTAATTGGTCCAGAAACATTAGAAGAATCTTTCCCATTCTTTGGATATGTTTGGAAAGACAAAAATAAAATGTCTACTATTTTAGGTATCCACTTAATTATTTTAGGTATTGGTGCATGGCTTCTTGTTTGGAAAGCTATGTATTTTGGTGGTGTTTACGATACATGGGCAGTTGGTGGTGGTGACGTTCGCGTTATTACAAACCCAACGATTAACCCAGGTGTTATTTTTGGATACTTATTAAAATCACCATTTGGTGGTGACGGTTGGATTGTTAGTGTTGATAACATGGAAGATATTATTGGTGGCCACATTTGGATTGGTACACTTGAAATCTTTGGTGGTATTTGGCATATTTTAACAAAACCATGGGCATGGGCACGTCGTGCATTTGTATGGTCTGGTGAAGCATACTTATCATACAGTTTAGGTGCAATTGCTGTTATGGGATTCATCGCATGTTGTATGTCTTGGTTTAACAATACAGCATACCCAAGTGAATTCTATGGTCCTACAGGTCCTGAAGCGTCTCAATCACAAGCTTTTACATTCTTAGTACGTGACCAACGTTTAGGTGCAAACGTTGCATCAGCACAAGGTCCTACTGGTTTAGGTAAATACTTAATGCGTTCACCAACTGGTGAAATCATTTTCGGTGGTGAAACAATGCGTTTCTGGGATTTCCGTGGTCCATGGTTAGAACCACTACGTGGTCCAAATGGTTTAGATTTAAACAAATTAAAAAATGACATTCAACCTTGGCAAGAACGTCGTGCAGCTGAATATATGACTCACGCACCTTTAGGTTCTCTAAACTCTGTAGGTGGTGTAGCAACAGAAATTAACGCTGTTAACTTCGTATCTCCACGTTCATGGTTAGCTTGTTCACACTTCGTATTAGGTTTCTTCTTCTTCATCGGTCACTTATGGCACGCAGGTCGTGCACGTGCAGCGGCTGCTGGTTTTGAAAAAGGTATTGATCGTGATAACGAACCTGCTTTATCTATGAAACCTTTAGATTAATTTTTTTATCACTTTTAATTAAAATTCATTAATCTTTTTATTTGCTAGCTTTTTTCTTTTCAAAGAAAAAAGTTAGCAAATAACGGATAAAAAATAAAAACAAAAGAAATATTTTGTTTTTTATTTTGTTCGTCTTTCCTTTTTCAAAACTTTATTTATTTTATTTATAACAAACACATTCTTCCCATAATAATTTTCTAAAAAGTCAATTTTGTTCTTTCCCTTTAGTTTATTTCTTATCCTTTTAAAACTTTTTTAGGTCAAGAAATTTAGCTAGTTAAATGCTAAAAATGAGTTTTTAAATACTAAATAACTAAAAAAATTTTATTAAAAAAGTCGCCTGAATAAAATAATATATGAAATAACGATTAATTTGAAATAACGATTAATTTTATTGTTTATTTATTATTATTTATTATTATTTATTATTATTTATTATTATTTATTATTATTTTGCACCCAGTGGGATTCGAACCCACGACGTCCGAAGAAGGCAGATTATGAGTCCGCTGCTATCGACCCCTCAGCCACAGGTGCTTTTATAGGTTTTTTTGATGGAATATTAAAGATTAAAAATAGAAAATTCAATAATCATTTAATAGTCTTATCTTATAAAATGCTTCCCTCTAAAATTTACCATTTTATTTTTATTAAAAATAAAAATTATTTAAAAAATTTTTGGTAAAAAGAGGGAGTCATTTTATGTTTTTAAGACTAGGTTTTTTAAATGTTTTAACAGCATTCGGGTTTTCGAGTTTGGCGTCAGCCCCTAGATTGACTGAATGAACCATTCAGGTGAAATGAGTGGTTTTTAGAAACGGAATTTTGCAAAAGCTTTATTTGCTTCAGCCATTCTATGTACTTCATCACGTCGTTTAATTGCACCACCTGTTTTATTAGCAGCATCTAGAATTTCATTTGTTAGTTTTAATACTGAACTACGGCCTGATCGGCTACGTGCAGCTAATAAAATCCATTGTAACGCTAAAACCGTCCCACGTTCAGCATTAACTTCTAAAGGAACTTGATAAGCCGAACCGCCAATACGACGTGCTTTGACTTCAACTAATGGTTTGACGTTACGAATTGCTTCTTCTAAGATTTGCACTGGATCTTTTTGAGATTTTTCAGCAACTTGGTCTAATGTTTGATAAACAATTTTATAAGCTAAAGATTTTTTGCCATCTTTCATAACACGATTGACCAACATATGAACTAAACGGCTATCAAATGTTGGATCTGGTAAAATTGTACGTTTTTTTGCTCTATGACGTCGAGACATAATTCAAATTCCTTCGATTTTAAATAAATGAAAATAAAAAATTTAAAAAATTTTTTATTGGGTTCTTTCCAAATTGGTAAGAGTTTTTTTTATTAGTCAATTAACTAATGATTTTTTGGATTAACTTAACCTTTAAAAAATAAAATATATAAAAAAATATAATATTCTATCAAATATAAAATAAACCAAATGAAAAAATTTTTAATACTAAAAAAATTTTCTAAAGGTTGGAGAATAAAATAAAAAATTTTACAAATTTTTTATTTTATTCTCCAACCTTTTCCTATTTTGAATCAAACTTGATAGCAGATTTTATGATTTTGGACGTTTAACCCCAAATTTTGAACGGCTTTTTAAACGACCTTTAACACCTGCAGTATCTAAAGTTCCACGAACAACATGATAACGAACACCTGGTAAATCTTTAACACGCCCGCCACGAACTAGAACAACAGAGTGTTCTTGTAAATTATGTCCAATTCCTGGAATGTAAGCTGTGACTTCAAATCCTGTTGTTAAACGAACACGGGCTACTTTACGTAATGCTGAATTTGGTTTCTTAGGAGTTGTCGTATAAACACGTGTACATACACCACGTCGTTGTGGGCATGATTTTAATGCAGGTGATTTTGTTTTATTTGTCATTTTTTCACGTGCAGAACGGACTAATTGTTGAATAGTTGGCATAATAAAGAAAAAATTATGAAATAGATAAAAAATAAACATTTGATATATTTTTTAGTCTGTTTATTTTTTAATTAGGCAAAAGCGAAACGAACAAAATAAAAATGAGACTGAAAAAGATAAATCAAAAAAATGTTTTTAGTAAGACAGTTAAAAATTTTTTTAAAACTAAAAAGATAAAGATAAAGTCTAAAAAAAAAAATGAATGAAAAACAATAGATAAAAAAGTAAACTATTTAGTTTATTTTTTATTTTTTATCTATAAAAAACTGTCCAAAAGGTTTGATTTTAAGTTGAATTTAAAAAAAAGATTTAGATATAAAACCTTAAAATGATGACTAATCAAAAGAGACATCGTAAAAAAATTCAGTTTATTGAAGCTTGAATGTTAGTGTAACTTTCAGAAAAAATGATAAAAAGAAGTTGCTCCATTATTCTATTTTCTTTAGTTAATTTACCAAAAAATTCAAAGCTGAATAAAAATCTATTGCAAAGTCATTTTTTAATTCGAAAGTTGTTATTTAATATTTGCTAACGAATCAAAAAAACTAACAAGTTTATAATTTCATTGCAATGGAATAAAATTAAAACCAAACAAAGTCAATTGAATGGATTAAATAAAAGAGAAAAGCTATAAATTTTTTACTGTAAAAGTTTAAAAAATTGTTTAGAAAATATAAAAACTCGCCGTTAAGCTTGAAAGATACAAAATAAAAAATTTATTAATGGATAAAAAATAAAAAACAAAACTTTTCTTTTGTTTTTTATTTTGTTCTTTCTCAAGTTTTATTAATTATTTTATTTTTGATTCTTTCAAATTTTTTATTTTTATGAGTATCTAAAATATTTGTAAAGACTTATTAATACTTTAGATTAAATGAATCAAACGATTAATGCTTTTTATAAAATTAAGTTAATCACTTCATTTATAAAAATAAATTTAAAGTTTTTGGAAAGAACAAAATAAAAAACAAACTGTTTAGTTTATTTTGACTTTATTCTTTATTTTTATCCCTTCGGGTTTTTATAAATTACTAAAAAGCGCGTGATTTGAAACTTAAAACGTTAAACTATTTGATTTAATTATAATAAAAAATGATAAAAATTCAAAGTTTATAAAAGAATAAAAAATAAAAACAAACTAAAAAGTAGAAAGATTAAAATAAAAAATGTGTTTGCTGGCCTGGCGCGGACATAGGTTTGATAAAACGCGAATATCAAACCTACATTGTTAATTAAAAGACTTTTTTATAATGTTTTAAAAAATCGACGTTGATAATCTTTAATTTCGAAATCACGTAAATTTTCCTGACAAATCAAAGTATATGATAAATAATCTAATAATTCACGATTTTGTTCTAATAAATTAAATGATTTATTAAATGCTTCAAATAATAATTTAGAAACTAAATCATTTGTTTCTAATAATTGAATAGAATTCCAATTGATTTTTGAAAATTGATTAAATTTAAAGATAAATTGCTTATTTAATCCTAACTGTTCTGTTTTTAAATAGGTATCAGTCAAACTCTTTTTGGTTTGATCGTTTGTTTGATCTTTAAATGAATTGTCAAATGTTGATAAGGTATAGTTATTTGTCTGATTTTGATAATACTTATCGGGGGCAACCCATTCAATATTACGATTATTTTGTTGATCTTCTGATAAAAATAAACGATACCATTGACCATAGTTTTTATCAATTAAACTTAATTTTTTCACAGAAGTTAACTGCCACCATGGTTGATCTGACCACGCTAATTGATTATAACGTGTCATTTGCTGACCTGGTAGTAAAGTTTGATTTTGACTCGTTATTTCATCTAATTTTGTTAATTGATTTAAAAAATTTAATTCATCTTTTTGTTGAATTTGATTTTGATTATTTAAACAGCTAATATTGACTTGTGTTCGTGATAAAAAACTTAATGGACTATAAAATAAATGATTTTCAACCATCAGATGTAATAATAAACCTAATTTTTTTAATTCAAAACTACCAATATCCGATTCGTTTCTTGACTGACAATTGATTAATAATAAGATTTCAGCTGATTTTCCAGCTATCACCGATAATAAATAATTTTCAAATTGCAGTTTTGTTAATAATTGTTTTGATAAATAACTAATATCTAATTGTTTTTGACTTTGTTCAGCTTGTTTGTCAAAAGCCCATAAACTCATAGGTTGTTGATGAAACATTTTTTGGTTTAGTGTACTAAATAAAAGCGCTTTTCCACTTAAATAATAAGCTGATCGATTAATAAATAAACAATCTCCAAATAAATTTTTTTGATTAGAAAAACTTCTAGTTTTCCATTTAAACGTTTTTAAAATCGTTTTTTGGGTCATCGCCTTTGTCAAATCATAAGTGATTAGATTTAATGAATGAGGTATTTTTTGATTAACGAAATTCTTTTTTTGTAAAAATAATGAATTTTTTATTAAACACGTCGATTGACTTAATAAGTGCCAGCCAAAATCGTAATTTTTCACTAATCGACTTAAATAACGATTAAATACGATTAAATTGAATTGAAGATTAAGTTGCTTCGTCATCAAAGTTTTCAAAAAGGTTGCTTTGCTATTTGTTTTGAGATCCGTCATAATAACATCATTGTTATTATTTACAATTAATTTTTCTTTATTTAAATTTTTAGAAAAAATGAATGATGTTTCATCAAAAGTGAGTTTTGACATTAATGCTAATATTCGAAGATCGTTTTTGTGTTTTTTATAAAACTGTTTACGTTGAGTCAGAATTTTTTTATTTAAATCAGGAACAAATTTTAACTGAAGTTTTTCTTTTTGAAACTTTTCAAGTTGATTCAAATCAATCATTTGATTTTTAAGGATTTTTTCGTTGAATTCTTTTCCTTTTTGAAAACTTGCTTCAAAATGAGTTGTCATTGTTGAAATCGTTTGAATTCCATATTCGATTGTTTCAAAACTATGTTGTGGTTTGATCAAATGAGATTGCTTAAGTTTTTTTGTTTTTGTTAATTTAAACGATAAATTTTTAGCTGACTCTTTTTTCCAATGTATCGACTTTTTAGTCAGTATTTTATCTTCAGAAAATGATTCTATTTTATTTTTTGTTAACTTTGGAAGTAAAAACTTTTTCTCGTTAAACTTATTTTTAGGCTTTAATAAAGCAGGACGTTCACTGTGTATCATTAAACTTTTTGAAATGGCTTTTAAAGCTGATCTATTCATTGCGGCTTCTAAATGTGCGGCACTTAAACCCGCTGTTTGGTTTGCAAAATAATCCCAATTCATTTCCTCTTCTGTCCCTAGTTTAGAGTAAAATTTTAAAAGTTCAAATCGTTTTTGTTTGCCTGGTAGATCTAAATAAACCACTTTGCCAAATCGCCCTGGTCGAATCAGTGCTGGATCAAGCGTTGCTGGACGATTTGTAGCCCCAATAACAATAATTTCTTGTCGTTGTTTAACTCCATCAAGTTCACATAATAATTGTGTTAACATTAATAAATCTTGAGAGGTTTGTTTATTTGTTGAAATGTTTTGGTTTTGAATTTGATTCTTTAAACGGTTAAGTTTTTGGTTTTCATTACCACCCATAAATATGTCAGGTGACTCATTAAAGGAGTCCGTTTTTTTCATTGAAACATTATTAAATTTATTTTTTAAAATTGGATTAACTAATTCAGAATTTGATGGATCAAAGATTGAGAAATGTTTGAAAGAGTTTTGTACCTGATTTTGTGATTGTTCAGAAGTATAGATAAAATTAAAAAACTTAGGTGTCTTATTTTCAGCTTCATTTTCAGTTACTAAAATATCATTTCGACGTTTACCAATCGAATCAATTTCATCTAAAAAAAGAATACACGGAGATTTTTCTTTTGCGACTTGAAATAAATCTTTTAATTTTTCTGACCCTACTTGTTTTGTATTTTTTGTTAATTTTTTTCCACCTTCAATAATCACAGGTACACGAGATTCACCTGCTAATGCTTGAACTAATAATGTTTTCCCTGTTCCTGGTGGCCCAACTAGTAAAAATCCTTTTGGAATAATTGTTTCAAACTTTAATTCTTGAGCACTATTTGTTGAATTTAAACTTTGCGACCTTTGTTGGGTGTGAAGTTTTAGCGTTTGAGACTGAATTAGTATTTTTGGCTGTGGAATTGATAGATGTGAGCTAAATTGACGTGATTTTCTTAATAATAAAATCACTTCTCCAAATTCACTTAAAAGAAAACGACCACCCACTAAATCACTAAATTTTTTATGTATTTGATTAATAACGCGATAATTTTCTTTTTCTTCAAAATTTAAAAAACTTTTTTCCGTTTCGCTTAAAAATTCATTAACATAATAACGAAATTCTTCATCGTATTCTTTTTGACAAATTAAAATAAGTTTTGAAACAATAAAAATAAAACTTATTTGACTCAAAATTGCCCACGTTTTAAAACTTAGTGGTTCGTACAAATCCGTAGCAAATGCTTTTGTTCCAGTGACTTTACTTAGTCCACTTGACTGCTTTGATACTTTCTGATTAAATGGATTTTGTTTTTCGGGTTGTTGATCAATGCTTAAAGGATTAACAAAGGGTTGTTCGTTTTTTGATAATAAAAATTGTCGCGATTTCGTATAATTAAAATGGGTTTTATAACGTATTGGAAAACTTGAAACTTCTAACGTATTTTCACGAATTTGTTTAATCACTGAAGCATATTTAGAAGGTTTTAAAGAAGAATCAGTTTTAGAAGTTAAAAGCGGATGATTGTTCTTAGTTTTCTTTTCCATACCGAGAGTTGATCCTGTATATTCTACTGGAATATCATTGAACTTTAAAATTGAAAAGGCAGACGTTTTAAAATCTAACCAACTTTGTTTATCTTTTAACTTTTGAATTGGTTTTGCTCCAAAGAAAAAAGATTTTGTTGTTGAAGTTGGATTCTTTCTTAGATTTTCTAAATTTAACTTGATAGGTTCAATTTGAAGCGTGTCCGTTTGTCCAATCTGTGAAACAGAACTTAGTTTTTGGTTTGTTAAATTGATTTTAGTTAAATTTTGATTTAATAAACTCAAATCAAAATAATTTAAGGAAGTCAAAAACTTATCGGAAAGTAATGGCCCATTAATTTGAATCGTAGTAGGCTGATTTTTTAAGCCTTGATCGAATTTATAATTTTTTAAATGTTTTGCTAGCTCTGTTTGTGAACTATCTGGAAATAAATAGCCAGACATTTTTCGTTTTGAAAAAACAGATTGGGGAACAAAAACATCACCGTTTATTTTTTTTACTAAATTTTTTTGTTCAGTATTTGTATTTTGACTTAAAAGTTGTTTAATTGAAAGATTAGATTCTTGAGGTAATAAATCTTTTTGGTTAAAGGCTAGCGAACCTGGATAATTTCTAAAATGACAACTTTTTTTATTAAAATCTAATAATAAATGAAAATGGCTTTTTTTGAAATTTCTTTTTGTTTTGTCTTCTAAATATTTAGATAAAAAAGGTTGGCGTAAAGGGCTTGCTATTTCATTTTTTAAAAAATGATTTAAATGAGTCAAATAGGTTTGATTTGTATTAGATAATGGAACTACCCAATTATTAATATTTAATTTATCAATAGCTTTGATTTGGTTAGTTTCTATTAGTGTTTTTTGTTTTAAGTAAGTTTTAGTAAGATAGTTTGGGTCTTGACCAATGACTTTTTTTACTAAATTTTTTAATTTCGATGGGACTGTTTTTATTAGTGTTTGTTTTTTCGAAAAACCTAAATTTTTCTCTTTCAAATTATTGAAATTTGTTGTTTTTTTATTGACTTTATTTGTTTGTAATTTAAGTTCACTTAATTGTGAATCAATGTTTTGTAAATCTGAATCGATTTTTATTTTATTTAAATATAAAGGGGATACATATAAATCAATATCTTTTTGAATAAGTTGATTCCAATTTATTTGATTTTTTGTTGAATTTAAAAAACGAATTAAACTATTTTTTTGTTTAGTCATTTCAAGTGTGTTATCTTTATTTAATTGATTTGTAAAATCAATAAATTTTAGAACTTGATGAAAACTATCATTAATATTATAAAGTTTTGTCATTTCATTCCAATTGACTATTTTTTCTTGTTTTTCAAGAGATTGGGGTTCTGTTGCTAAAATCAATGAATACACTTTTGACATTAACGCTTGATTGATTTTATCAAGTTTCATTTGTTTAAACTGTTTTTCATTTTGATAATTTGAAAGACCTTTTATTTGATTTGAATATAATCCAATTAAATAATTTTTTTCGAAATGACTTTGTTTAACTTTAATATTTTTTTTAATTAACTGATTTGATAAGTTTGAACAAAACAAATTAAGTTGTGAATCTTCACCAATAGGTACAGTTTTTAAATTTTTTTCAGGTTTTACTACTAATAATTTTGTTTTTTTATTTTGATTCGTTAAAAAAGTCATATCAAATAACTGATTGACTTCATTTGGTAATGTTTTATTTATGTCATTGATAGGATAAACCATATTTAAAAAATTAGGGATTTCATCTAATTGATCAAAAAAAGATTGCCAGTGTTGAGTTTTTTCAAATACCTTCATTTGAGATTCAGGATAAAAATACACTGGTTCAACAAAATTATTAAAGTAACGGCCTGTTAAAACTGACCATTGATAAAAGTCTTTTTGTTTTCTTTGCTGAGTTTGATCAGTCGAAGAGGTTAAGGCCGATTGTGATTGTTTGTTTATTTGATAAGTTCCAACAAAAAAATCATCTTTTTTCAAAATTTCTTTAGTCGTAGATTTCAATAATTTTTGTTTTACTGAATTTTCTAAAAAAAATTGATTAGGTTTTAACGAAATAAAAATAGATTCATCAAAGCATTGAATACTTTGAATTTTTTGAGATTTTAATTGTTGAAAATATTCTGTATAGTCAAATGTTTCCCATGTTATTTTTTTTGTTGGATTCATTGCACCTGGCAAGCTTTTTTGTAAAAAATAATTATTAAATTGACGCCAATCATATTTATCAAAACTCATTTGAAAAAAATAGACTAAAAAAGGCGTCATAGCCAAAAACAACTGTGTATTATTAGAAGATTCAAGATATTGATTCACTTTATGACGAAGTGTTTTTTTATAAGCTATTAATAAATAATAGATAGTTGATATATTTTTTTGCCAAGGCTGTTGGTTTTTCTTAGATAAAAATAGATTTTGTTCATTTGGTAATGAAATATTTTGATTCAAAATAGATTCTTTCATTCCTTTAGCTAAGACTATTTTAAAAGTAGGTTGTTTTTTTTTTAATAATTTTAAAGTTGGTCGATCGATTTGAAAAGATGTTGCCTTTAAACTTATTAAACGTGATCTGTTTTTAGACTGTTTGGAAATCAGTTGAAGAAAAGGTCGGTTTTGGTTAAAGCCGTTTGGCAGTTTGACTGAAGTAGTATTTTGATTAAAAAGTTGAGTTTGAAAAAAAAGTGAATTATAAATCATATTAATCATAAAAAGAAGAGGAATAAGATAAAAAATAAAAAATAAACGGGGAAGAACAAACTAAAAAATTTTATAAATTTTTGTTCTTTTCAATTATTTTTTTACGTTTAATAGCAAAATAAAAAGTAGTTAGACTTATATAAAAACTGGATTTTTTAACAAAAACAAAAAATTTTTATTTTGTTTAGAAGAAGTTTACCTTTTTTTTAACCTTTTTTCAATAACAAAATAGGTTTTGATCACAAAAACAAGCGAATTGAATTTGATAAATCAAAATAAGGCAATTGACTACATTTAAAAAGCAAATTAAAAGGTTTATTTAATTTATTTAATTTATTTAATTTATTTATACAATAAAGTCTTGAAAGACCGAGGTTATAAAATTGACGTATTAATTAAGATAATAAAATAAATAAATTCAAAAGAATGTATGAATTTTATTATCTTAATTAATAAATTAAAGAATTTTTAATCTTTTCACTTTTATTGTTTTCTTTAAAACAATTGATTTGAAAGCAAAAAGGCTAAATTTTGAAATAAGATTTAAATTACAAAAGAATTTAAAATACCTACTGCAAAAACAAGTAAAATCCATAGACCTACGCCTGAGAAAACTACTCGTTTATTATCTGTCCACCCGTTAGGTGAAGCAAATACAACTGGTACGCCAATAACTAATAAAAAAGATAAGGCGATTAACGCAAAAAGTGTTAATTGATATGAAATAGGTAAATTATTGATGTTAGCGCTAATTTTTCCCTTTCTCCACACCGTACGTGAGACTTTCACCTCATACGGCGTTCCATCGATGAATAGTTCATCGACTAGGGGCTATCTCTCAGCTATGATTAATAGCTTCATTGATACATTACCCCCGCTCTCACTGTAGTTAATTTTAGTTACCTAAAAACCGTTTAGTTATTTTTTTGTTTTTTAAACGTTCTACAGCTTTCCTCGTTCCCTATTTTTTATCTTTCACATTTCTATCCTTAGGAAACTACTCTAAGCCTGTTTGCTAGATAACGCCTTAAACGTTATAAGGTCTTTCATAGTTTTCAATCTTACTTAACCTCACAAACCTTTGTTTCCAAAGAATTAACCTTTCGATTAATTTTCTTTTTAGACTTTTTCATTCGTAGATTCGTCAGTCTTTTAAAGACATTCTATCCATAGATAGTTTATAGACACCCGACTTACTGATTACAGAGATGTTAACTCTCCTTTCGTTTTAGAAAAGAAAATTTTTTCTAAATGACGATAAATTTTAGTCGACTTTACCGAGCTTCGTACGTGTAACTAATAAAAAAATCAACGCACGCCGGAGTTTTAGCGCTAGTGTTTCTAGGTGTTAGTCTTTCATTCCACTAGTCAAAAAATAGAGTTCTCCTTTAAATAATTTTTAAAGTGTCTAAGCTTTTTACTTAGAAACGAGTCGCACGAAAACAAGAGTCATAATTTTTACTCCAAAAGACTTTTAATTTATAAAAGCTATTTTAAAAAGTTAAATATTAAGCTTTTATAAAAAAGATTATTTTAAAAATGATTTTAAAATTAATCTTATTATTTTTGAAATTTTTGAATTCAAAGAAAAAGATCTAGTAGTCTTTTTCTTTATATTTATATTAACATAGATTTAAAAAAAACTCAAATTTTAGTGTACAAAAACTTTATCTTATTTTTAGAATTGCTGGGTTACCTGGGACTCGAACCCAGAACTATTCGGTTAAAAGCCGAGTACTCTACCATTGAGTTAGCAACCCTTTTATAAACTTAGAAACTGAATTTAACTACTTAATATTATACTAAGTTTTTAAATAAATCGCAAACAATTTACTAATAGTTTTTCTTTTATTCTTTCTAATTTTTTCA